ATCTCTGATCGGCTATCGGTAAAGGAACCTTTTGGCCGGTTAGGTTAAGTAAAGAACGCAGGCTACCCTCAATTGGTTCCTTAGTGAAAGGAAGCTCGTGCCCCTCTGTTCCATCAGTTAGCCGCGAAGAACGCAGGTAACCTTACTTATTCGTGAAAGTCAGCTCTGGCTTTCGGCTCCTATTCTGCTGCAGTTCGTATTAGTTATTCACCTTAACGCCCTTTACTGGTATCGATAGGGGATCAACTTCCTCGAACTATCCATAGCTTACTATAGAGCCGAGCCGTCAAGAAGCATCCCACCAATAAGTCTACTAAGTAGTCGTGTGCTTATCTTATGCGTTCGTTGCCTTTCCTTTCCCTTATCTCCGCTTTTCTTTTATGGCTTGCTGGATTAGCTATCGCTTGCTTGAAGAGCCGATAAGAGGTAAGTGCATTCTTTTCTCTTTACTACCATGGCATCCAATTTCCTACCGGTTCCTTATAGTAACAATTACGACAAGAACGGAAATAGCTACCATTTCCCCTGTTCTTCTTCTATCTAAGGAAAAGGCAGAAGGGAGCGTATGCGGTGCTAATATAGGCAAGTCGGCCCGGCCTCTGAGGGTTACCTAGTTTGCTTCATCGCAATGATCCTTCGACGCCCGGCTCAAAAAAAGTTTTGACAGCCTCCGCCTATTTCTATAAAACATTGTCTGAATCTCTGCCAATCTCGATTCAACTACAAGCCTGCTATTCACTCGATTGAAAGTTGGACCCTGGAAAGCTCACACTGCTCAACTCCCCGCGGAAGGAGGCAAGAACCCTTATTTACTGCGATCACCAGATCGAATAGGGTCGTAAGGTGAATGTGAAATTCCCTTCCTTTCGCCGGCATCTGGCCTATTATAGTACCAGCTCTTCGTTTTCTCTGCCTCTTTTTAGACTAATGATGTTCCCATGGTTCGTCGATTACCTGATTTTGAACATTTGCGAGTGACATATAATAGTAATTGATGCCGAGATCGGATCTTGTTCCATCTGCATCTGCACTCTTTCTATTAGTGAAAGGCTCCATCCTAACTGTCGAAAGCTGTCAAATTGAAAGTGCTAACATGCTAAGACTACTACTCCTACTAGGCGAAATGGCCCTGCCCCTAAGCAAAGGAATTGACTTGCTAACAGCCTATATATATATATGCAAACCCTTCTCTTCCGAAAGAGCTTACTTTTGATGGCATGAGCTTGTGAAGTCCCACAGCGGATTCTACCCCCTGACCGGATTCATCGGAGATTGACGGGTGTGCTCGCAAAAAGTATTTGGAAAGGGTAGCGGGCAAGACCTCTACTCTAATGCCGTGAGTGGAATTAGTCCTAGGCGCACTAGATAAGAGTAAATGAACATTTTCTGGATCGATCACCCCACCTAGCAGTGGAAGAAATAGGCCACACGATCCCTAGCTTTTAGGCAACCGCCTCTTTCTTATGGTTGGTCCGTTTAGCCATTCCTCCATCCATCACATCTATCGTCAGTTTCGATTGAGCAGCTAGGTATTGCACCTTCACCTTTCCGCCAGGCTCCCTCACTTCTTGTTCTACCCGGTCTAATCTAAGAAGATGTGCCAAAGAACTTATTCGAGAACTGGGTCTGTAACAGCGGATTCTCTTCCTCCAAGCAGGAAAAGTCTAGCTCAGAAAAGAAGTAATCAGGAAAGATGGTCAATTCCTTTGAAGAAAGCAAGAAAAGGAGCCGAGGGAACTGGTTAAATTAGTCGCGCAAGTGCTATTAATGATTCATTCAACTAGCGAACAACTCGGGACTTTCTAAAGAGCATGAAGCTGTGGCTTTAGAATAGAACCGAGTAAGTGTGCATGGGAAAGGATTGATTCGGGCTGTAAAGGCATTGAGCCAATCTGTTCGTCTAATGAATTTCCACTTTATATTGTATGAGTCTTCCAAAGATGCTAGTCGAGGGTCGGTAAAACAGGTATGGAGACCTAGAGGCCATGCACTAAGCACCAAGAAAGGAAAGATGAGTTGGCTTCGATTCTGGCAGAAGCGGGATGGCACTGAATTGCGTAGATAGACAGAAGAGGCTATCTGACTCCACTTGGAAAAGGTAAACTTCCCTTCCACGCGGTTGAGGCTTAGCCTATATTATATGGCTTCGAACAAAGGGCATAGGTCTCCCTAGCTGCTTCGCTCGGACTTGCGGCATGTTATTGCTTCTTAGTCCTTGTCCTTGCCTTCAGTCTGGTTGTTAGCCCAAAGAAGGGAAAGGGGAATACGATCTATCCAGGGGGTATACCGTGATATCTATCAAAGAAGGTAGCTTTTCAGCTATCCGATTGACCATCACGTCAGCTCGGTCCGCATCACGGACTGGTGAGGTCATTGGCTCAAATAAAGACTTATCAACCTTATTCGCTACCATTTTAGAGAGAAGAAAGACAGCCAGCACTTGACCAATAGATCTGCAATCTCATCTTTCCGGTACGTCTTTTGACGGATGAACGGAGGGATGATGCGAGGATAACCCTTTAGGGTTAGAGAGACGGCGGCTGATGATGGTAATAAAATGAGAAAATGGCTCGGCTCACTCGAAAATAGCCTTACTCTATGGGGCTTTTCCTCCGTTTGCTGTAAGCGATCTATCTCTTCCCCTTTAAATGAAAGCGAGAAGGCAGCGGAAAAAGCAGTATCGACGGATCTACAGTGTTCTAAAAGCTCTCTCTATCCAATAGCCGCTTATGGCCTCCCTTCCTCTGTCAAAGTCATCGATGTGCAACAATTAGAAGAAAAGCGAGAAACTTAGAAAATCCCCCAGCCCAAAGAAAAGAGGCAAAAGCCTGTTTTAGTGACGAATCACCAAAGACTACAGCTGTGTCTACAAGCGGGAAAGCTGCGCTAAATCCGTATCGACATCGACTATCTCGCGTAAACCTGTATCGACTACATCTGCCCTACCCTTTACTTGACTTTACCGGTCTTAAGCTTAAGCTAACTCTTTCCCGACTGGAAGGAACTAACGAGTAGCTCCTTAGCAGCTAACTGGCTGGACAAGCGGCTCTCGTGGCTTTCTTTCCTTCTTGAGAATAGCCCTTTTCTTTGAAAGTAGTCCCCAGGACTAAAGGAATAGCACAAGCGCTAATCTGTCAACAACCTTCCCTAAGGATAGTTTCAATCAATCCCTATAGGGATGAAAAGAGAGCGTCTAAACAGAGTCCTGTGGGGATATAGAAACCCTCTCTTCGACTCTTCTGCTGATCGTAGACCATCCTGTGATTTCAAATCAACAGATTCATTGAGCAATTCTTGAGTAAACTAATAGAATGAAAAGAATTAGCGTAGTCAAGCTAAAGAGCCCTCTACTGGCCTTCTCTCTGCTCGTGACGCTTGCGATACTGATTCTTCTATGGTTGTCTTGAAAAGAGGTTCAAGAAAGGAGTAGGGCAGCTGCATTCTATAATGCTAGGAAGAGTGAAGAGTTAGCTTCTAGCTCTAGCTCTGGCCTTAGTGCGGGTGAAAGCCTATTCACTCCTACCATTACATTAAAAAGCGTGCAAGAATTGCGGAGGGGCTTTTTTAAGCCTTCCATTGTTGGCAGTAAGGTACAATCCCCTTTTGTATTAATCTTTCCATCTGCCACCAGTCTTGCAGGTCTTTCACCATTTGCTTTTCCTTTAGCCTTTTAAAATGAAATGGAAAGTCAAGGGGTAGCTTCTAGCTTTTTATTCCCATACTCTTCGAAGTAATCGTATTTTCCTTCATGTTCATTGATTGTTCTGGTTCTTGATCTTCGATCGTTCTAAGCCTTCGATTAGGCTACTACATATAGTAGGCAAGGCCTTTTTTCGTTTATAAGGTGAGCTTTAATGCCCTTTTAAGAGGTTGCGACCTCATAACTACACTTTCTTTATTATTGCTTTTCCTATTACATTATGTGGGCAAAGGCGGATAAAAGCGGCGGTTTCTGCGATCATATACGAGATTTTCACTTTCAAGGAAAACGACGATGTTTCGGAAGATCACCAATTCTATTTTCTTTATATTAAGAAATCGTATGGTCTTAGGAGCTCACGTAGCACATGCCGAAGCCGGCCTTGAAAGTCCCACTTATCTTTCATCCTTTCATCCATAAACCTTTTTTACTGACTTTTCGCGGTAGTCAGCTGCCCTTGGAACTCTTGATCATGACTGGATCTTTATCCATACCGATGATCAAATTTCCGAAGATAAAAAGAAGGGGGTTACTCAAAGGAGTTGAATAAGCAAGCCAATAAGATCCAATTTCTCTTGTTCGATCATCTTCGTCATCTCCGGTGATGATGAGATCATCCACGTACACTAGCACTATAGCTAGCTTACCATCTCGTTCTTTCACGAACAGGCTTGAGTCAGCTGGTGCCACTGAATATTCGCTCTGTAGTAGGAACTCCGCAATCTTCCCGTACCATGCTCTCGGTGCCTGCTTCAAACCGTATAGTGCTTGATTTCATTTTCACACATAACTCGGGTGAGCCTTGCTCTCGAAACCCCCCGGCTGCTCCATGTATATTTCTCGATCTAACTCGCCATGCAGAAATGCATTCTTGACATCCATCTGCAAGAGCCTCCAATATTTTCTGGCTGCTAGTGCTAACAGCACACGCACGGTAGTTATTTTAGCTACTGGACTAAATGTCTTGTCATAGTCCAGCCCATACTTTTGTGATCGGGCCACTAAACGAGCCTTGTACCTTTTCCATCGGGACGAGTCTGAATCTTGTATACCCATTTACACGAGATGGGTTGTACTCTGGTAGGTCGTGACACTAATTCCCAGGTTGAATTCCGTTTTAGTGCCTTGATCTCTTTTTCCATTGCATCTCTCCACTCCTTAGACTGAGCTTCGTAAGTACTCGGCTCCTTTGCACCATTGTCTTCTACCAGCGCTGCATTCGCATATTTGGGATTTGGCTTCCGAAGCTATAGTATCAACTAGCTTCAACTCCCGAGCCCTGCCGGCGATTGAGGCAACCAGCCGCCGGTAGCAATAGAAAATCTATCTTTATGGTATGGGGGCTAAGTCGGGTGGGGATCGACCCGTCAGGGCAAATCCGGCCGTGGAAGCAATAGCTAATCTATATCCTTTCCCGTTGCAGTGAGGATCAAATGCCTTCCGAGCGGGCTAAGGACGCCGTATGCCTAGCCTAGCCCTGACGATATAAGTTTTTATCCCCTCTTCCTCTTCTTTTCTGTCTTTCTTTCTTTCTGCTCAAATAATCCAATAAAGCTATATCTGAGGTATGGAGCCACCTTCTGAACCCGGCATGCCCACTACGCATCGACCCGCTTCCAGCACGTTAGAGCGGAATGCTGCACCTATCCTGTCTCTAGTTAGTGCTAGATCAGGTAGGAGGAGGCAACCCACGGTACCTCTGGGCGATCGAAGGACTAAGGCCACGGGCTTTGAGTTCCTTTCCTCTCCTTCGATCAATCCGTAGTATTTGCTCTTGAAGTGAATCCGGCAAGGGTGATTTGATCTCCTTGGAAGGTTTTTAAGGGCTTCTTCCTTTTCAAAAGAGTAGACCACCGGCGGGTTGACGTGAACTTGTCAGCTCAATTCTTATAAAGATACCATTCCTATACCTCTTACATCTGAATTTGACCTCCCGGTACGAGCGCGCGGAAAACTCTAATTTCAATAGTTTCAGTTGCCTCTGAGTCGGCTCAGCTCGTTTAGTCACTTTGATCCCTATCTGTCGTACGGCTCAGCAACCTTTCTGAGCTTATAAATGACGGCTGACGCGCAAAGAGGACGCCGAAGGATATCCTCTTATCCATCTGCATACCAATACTGTGACAGCTATTCTCCTATCATCTTTATTGAGCGGCCTTAAAAAGGATACATCTAGCTTCATCTCGAACAGCTAACAAGACGCTAGGCCTCTTTCCTTAACGGCCTATTGCTCCCGCTTCTGGCTGGGTCTTGAACGGCTAAGAAAGAAGACGCATTGAGTTCCCGTTGTCTATGAAGAGAGCTTTCGGATGGGGGATATCTCTAGTTGGGTGCTTATCTCGCTTAGTAGCTGATTGTGCGAGAGATCATCTCACTTGACAAGAAAGTGGTTTTCTATTGAACACGAACTGACGGATTGAGGAGATTTTTTTGAATATTTAACCACCTCTATCGACTCAATGCCTTTTTAGCAGCTTAGCAGGATCGACTCAAAAACCAAACTCCTGCAGACGCCTATTGACTCTGTTGCTATTTCCCCAAAAGTGTAACTTAGCTAACGCCTCAGAGCCTTTTTCATATCCATTTGCCTCTTTCGTCGTACCCTCTGCCAAAAAAATCTTTTGTCGATGCTACTGGACGTTGGGTGTCATTTCAATTCCTTCAAAAAGCTAAATCTTGGGTCCGGCCTAGGAACCTAGAGATCGGGGATGTCGTATCGGTGAAATAAATACGTTTTCTTTGCTCTTCTGGACACCTTTCTCAGCGCCTTCTCCCAACCTGAGACCAGCAACTGAGACAACCAGAAAGGTCGACAATAGCTCTGACTCCTACGTTGCATAGGATGTTACCCGATGCGAAGTTTGGTTCGTTTGGTCCAACAAAGACTGAGCCGCGTATTGACGAGACCGGACACTTAGTTGTCCTCTCACTGAACTTTGCCATTGCCTCTTCGCAACTCAGCTCAGCTCATTAGATCCTTTCCTTGGTTGGACTCTTTTCCTACTCCGAAGGCGACTACTTTGTCCTGTCCCGTTCGCTGCTAAGCTATCTTTATCATCGCATTACTATCCTTAGTATCGCTTCGCTTCGTTCTATCCTTTTAACTCTACTGTCTTCTATATATAAATACGGTCAGCTTGTTCGCCTATCTATCCTCTTATCGTCATCCTCTTCGCTTAGCAGTTCAGTTCTATAGAACCTACTTCTGACCTATTCTCCGCGGGTCGTATGATTTGCATCCCAGAATGAATTACGCTACGCTCTGAAACCTTCTATGCCAACTGATTGGAATGTAGATACCTTCGGGTTAACTATGATTAGCAGTTTAAGCTTCATTCTTTCCTTAGCTATTAGAAAAGGATAGTTGACTTCTGATCTAAGCTTTCAGTAGCTGATGCATCATACACACTTCACCCTCATGCGGTGTTAGACCTCGCAATAAGCGTGTTTAAAGCGAAGCTATAATACACATCGTTATCTCAACACCTTATGGGACACAACTTATCTAAATCTTCTCACCTTCCTTCTATCACGGCCACGCCGGTTCGCTGCTGACTATTTCATCTCTTTTGTACAGCGAACTATATGAGCTCCCCCTATCTATTTTTGCTCAGCTCCTTTTTGTTAGCCTTTCGCTAGACCATCGTTCTATAGAACCTACTTATGATTTGCCAGAACTCGAGTTACTCATCAGCTACCTCCTCTTCCATGCAATTCGACTTGCTTCACGAGCTTATGCCCAGTCTTCAGCCCATACGCGTTCGGTCTTCCCCGTCCACAACCATGCTGAGCTACAACTCCGCATGATGGGAGTATGGAACGAACAGAAAGGGTAAGACTGGCACGAGGGCGAAGCTTCTCATCATCAGCTCACTCTGTCCATACACAACCACTCATTTCACAAATCCCATCCTACTTAGCCTTAGTAGCCCTTGAAGCGATCGAATCGACGTTAAGGCGAAGATGCGAATAAGCCGTAAGGCGAAACAGCGGTCAAATATGTCTATTAGTATTTTTCATCATGTGGGAGTTCGAATTAATTCCCGTTTATCTACTTCTATCCATGTGGGAGGAAAGAAAGGTCTGTACTCGGCTACAAAATAGATTTTGTACACAGCGGGGGGTTCCATTTTTCTATTAATAGGAGTTTTGGGCATTGGTTTATACGGTTCTAATGAACCAACATTCAATTTCGAAACATTAGCTAATCAATCGTATCCTGTCGCACTGGAAATAATATGATATATTGGATTGATTATTGCTTTTGCTGTAAAATCGCCGATTATACCCACGATCATTGTTCCTAACGGGTTTATGAGTACAGCCTGAGTCGACCTGCCTTTCTGGCTACTGGTATGTAGGTCTATCTTAGTATGTCCAGAGTACTTTTTAGTAGCAAGTCATGGGTGGAAAGGTGTTACCGGCTATGAATTAGTTCCGCGACTTACACCGGCACCGGGCCTGCGAGCTTGCCCATAGCTCGCTCATTGAAGGTCTATTGTTGCATTCGTGGTGGTAGTTGAAGGAGCCCATACATGAGCGGAAACTTCGATATTCAACGACTAACGATAACGATAGCTTATATGCTCGACGAACCCTTAACTAACTAACTCCACCATATTCGAACGTGCACAAACCTCTGTAAAATGGAAGGCTTACCACTGTGCTATATTCGAAGTAAGTTGACATCGAAAGTGAATCCTTTTCGATTTCGGCTCCGCATAGGGAAAGGATACAGATAGGAATGAAGGTAAGATGACTATAGGCAAGAAAGATAGAATTGAACCTAAAGCTTGCCCCCGATGGAAGGAATGCCGCCCGACGCGTTCTATCGACATCGACGGCTCCGAGGAAAAGAGCATCTTATGGCCATGACCAGCTAAAGATCATTGTCATCTCACGAATTGGATTTGAACCAAAATAAAGCTACTTTCCTTTTAGTAGATCGTGAGTGGGTCTGTCGTCCTCCTCATTATAGTCCTCCTAAAATCAATAGCATTTCGTCGGAATACATCCTGTCTTTTCACCTTAGTAGTCCTATGCATAGTCAGTACTATAGCCCCAATCATGGCTACTAATAAAATCAGACTAGGAACCAAAAACCAGACGGAATAGTAGGTATAAAGTAAATTGCCCAATGTTTCCAAGTTAGTCCAACTTCGTACCTTTCCGGCATAAACCGTATATCTCAGAGAGGTCGTATTTCTTTGGGTTGGTAGTAATGGAATGCTTTCATTATCTAAAATGAAGAACATTTCCCACCAAAAGATCAGTCCAATAATACCACTCACTGGTAAATAGCGCAAGACTTCTTCGTGAATCTCCGCTATTTGAATATGGAACATCATAACAACGAATAGGAATAAAACGGCTATAGCTCCTATATGAACTACTGGGAAGATCATAGCGAAGAAGTCGAGACCTAACAAAAGAAGTAAACCTGAAGTGTTGCGAAAGACTGGGATGGGAAACAAAACAGAATGTACCGGATTTTTAGCACGTACAACCATCAAACCAGAGACCAAAGCAGGGCTAGACAAAACAGAAAGTATCATAGTACGTCCTCCTTCCCTGAAATGGAACTTTCATGCTAGTTCTTGCTCCAGCATTCAAGTCGATCTATTACGACCAATGTTCGTATTTCATTTTCTTCTTCCAAGCCATCTTAGAAAGCACTCACTGAGTTACTTACGGAATCTCAAATCTCTCTCGACGCCGAGAATTTTTTATGTGCCCAGGTCGATTAGAGGTTCGGCTTCCTTCTCCCCCCTTTTTGCGTCCTTGATAAAAAGAAAAAAACTGAAAGCTGAAATCAAAAAGAAAGAAGAGAAATTGGGCCATCTTTCCCGAGGGAGGCCACCTTCTCTCAGGCCCGCAGTCTTCTACTTCTAGTCGACTGCTCTATGACGGGCTTCCCTCTTTCCTGGGCTCTGCTCACTCGTCTACGCTCCAACCCAGCAAGTAATAATTGAAATCAAAATTTCCTTGCTCGTCAAAAAAAAGGCAATCAAAAATGGAAATAGTAAATCAAGATCTATCCTATCTTTATCTCTATCCACGGAGATACCTATCTATATGGAGAGAGATCTATCTATGAATCAATCTATACTATCCTCTATCCGGATAGATATGTCCCTATGAACGCCGATCTTTATATGTTTTGGCCACGTCCGTTTCCGCTCCGAAGAAGAAGGTTTGGATCTTTCAATCTTATGTCGTGAGGGATGTGACCTATGTTAGGTCCATAAGATACCACAGCTTTTGGTGTTCTATGATTCACCTCCGAATAATGAGTAGGTAGTTCGATCCTTTTTCTTTTTCTCTTCATAGTAAACTGATGGGGGGATGCGGAGCAATAGGTTGAATTACTATATAAAGAAGAGTTGTAAACTATAGGACTTCTTGTTCGAGTAGGAATATTTCGGTTTTTCTCGTTCCTTCTCTTCGATAAGAATAGGGATTTGAAATGATACAAATTCCTCTTCATTCTGTTGTGCTCAGCGAAAGAACTGCCTAAGCATACTTTTTCGGATCCAAACTTCTTTGTTCTTTCTAAGTCTTCTTCTTGCATATAAGAACGCAACTGTTGCAAAAACCGGGATTTTAGTAGTAGGCGGCATCCCCTCTTAGTTTTGAGTAGGCGGAACCATTCTGTTTTTGTTCTTCTCCACATTCTTATCGGGTGATCCAGGAATTTGCCTATGATTTTTTCAATTGATATTTCGATATAGAAAAATCTCCTTATTTCTTGGGTTCTCGCAACATTTTCTTGAAAAGATATTAGATCGCCGTGGGAAACTTTAAAATGAGTAATGCTTACCATTCCATTATTCACACAAACCCTTCGATGACTTATCGGCTGCCTTGCTTGAGGAATAGTTTCACGAAAATGGAGACGAACCGGAATAACGTCCGATCTTGTTTCTGGATTGAGTAGAAAAGGGATATATGAAGTTCGTTCTGTTCTTCTGTGCATCTCTGTGATGGGTAAATCTCCATGAAAAAGGGACAACTTGCGTGTAGTTTGTGATTGGATGTAACTGTTAAGATTTTCTCTCGAATAAATCTTTCTCTTAATAGATTGATTCTTGTTTCTCAATCTTTGGAGAATGCGGCGTTGTATTATTGTAAGTTCTCTCTTCCAAACATTTCCTGAAAGTAGACGACAAGTTTTAAATCTTAATGCAGGCACGTCATATCTCGTTGAATCAGTCTTTTTCGCCACATCGCGTATAACGGGAATCGAACCCCCTCTGCTGCTGGCGGGCGGATGGAAAATTGACTATTGTTAGGAGTAACTTGCCCCTTTCTATCTAGTAAAGCGCTAACACCCCCTCCCCTTTTAATAAAATAATAAGAAAGTTGGTGAGGAGCACACTTTTGTTTTCCCCTTACTAGGGAAATGAATAGAGATCTCCCGCCAGCTCTCTTCCTATCACTTCACCTCGTTCGAGAAATCTGATCTCACCTCTCACCGGGCCGGGCGAGGGGATGGGTGGTCCGGGAACAACAACGAGAGAGGGCTCGTAGCCCCCCTCCCCCTCTTCCCCACGCCCCCCAGCCCCTCCGAGATGCAGAACTCTTTTTTTTTTTAAATGAATAGACGGAGCCATGATACATTCCGGAATATTGTAAGGTAAATAGACTCTTTTCGTCCCCTTTTGCGATGTCTGCCCGAGGACCTATGTGAATGTTTTGGAATGGGGATCTTCGTCTTTTGTAACAAGTAGACCCACGATACGGACTAATAGATGTTCCTACTCTTCCCCGTAAGTCAGATCTATTCATAGTGGGTCAGTCCCCCGCGGCACGGCTTCTCGCTTTTCATGAATGTGCCTCCCCCTCCGCTTATGTGAGGTTGACCCGCCTTTGACTCTGCTTGCTTCTGATTCCCTATGAGCCCTTTTACGACCTGACTTTTTCGGACGGTCGGCGGGACATGGGAGCCTCAGCTCATGCATCGGTTTACCGAAATCACCTCCGCTCTTCCACTTCCTTCTATTCAAAAGGCGAGCTGCCCTTAAACAAAAAGGCCCGTCGGGGCTCTTCTTTATATAATATTACAAGAAGCCCTCAAGTAGGTAGCCCTGAAAGCCGAACTTGTTAGGAGTAACTTGCCCCTTTCTATCTAGTAAAGCGCTAACACCCTTTCTTTCTATAGTAAGAGGCCTTAAGGCTCGCGTAGGGGCGCTCACCTTTTTGGCTCTCTTCGCTCCACTAGCCTTGATTGGTGGATGGAAGTACCAATCTGGTGGTATCGTATATAAGCTGCATTTAGGAGTGATCTTCTTAAAGCCGGTGGTGATCCCACTTTCGAAAGAGAGTCTCGACGTGGCGGTGTACACTACGCTCCATAGCGGAGCTAGTCACTGGCTAGAGGGCGACCGACCTACCGGACCGGAGGCAGCCGAGAGTGTTATGTCAAAAAAGGACCAACGAGGATTCAGGAGTCGAAGGAGTAGGAGTAGGAGCTAGCCTGAAGGGCGGAATCGAAGGTAAGAAATTCTGAGTTCATGCCACGACGATCTATATGGAAGGGCAGTTTTGTTGATGCATTCCTCTTGAGAATGAAGAAGAAGAGAGATCTTCTTTTGAACAGGAAAATTTGGTCACGTAGATCTTCTATTTCGCCGGAATTCGTTGATTGCTCCGTACGAATTTACAATGGAAAAACTTCTGTTCGTTGTAAGATTATTGAAGGAAAGGTTGGTCATAAATTTGGAGAGTTTGCTTCTACACGGAAACGATCGAGAACTAATATTGGACCGGGAAGAAAAAAGGGGAAAAAGTAAAGTCTAAGCACATATGGCGCGAAAAGGAAATCCGATTTCGGTAAGACTTGATCTGAATCGTAGTTCAGATTCAAGTTGGTTCAGTGAGGGCGACCGCGAAAGTCACCGAATGGGTCAGTCTTTTCCTTCAGTTTGTCCCATTAAATATAAAAAAAGGTGTGGGAGGACGTTGCAGATGTCCGGGGCGGACACGACTTCTTCTAAGGCTAGAAGACCACTGGAAGACACCCAGGACTAGAGCATGTCGTGAAAGAAGCCCACTGAGTGGGCGTGCTTCGACCGTGTCTCTGGGGCACAGTTGAATGTAGATATCATGAACGCGAGGTGCAGGATACCAGGCGGAGAAACCCGGGCAACCACTCCCCTATGTGTCAATCGCTAGCGCATTCAGGGGCCCGGCGCCCAGCTCAGCTGGAGAGGCCTAGCCTGATCTGAGAAGTGCTAATTCGGTTCGGATAGACTGAATTCAATAATGCCTTAGCCCCTGGAATCAATAAGAAAAGAAGTGCTAAGTTTCAGATCAGTGAATAAACCGAAACGAAAGAAGAGACCTTTCTCGCTCGGCGCCTAAAGCGCACTATGCTCCGCTTCAATAAATGAGAGTTTTCGGTGGAACCGGTGAACCACGCGAGCTGGTTAGATGCGTGGGACAGAGGGCTCGTAGTACCTGCTAGCGCAGCTATGCAGTGGAAGGGAAGGAGCCTAAACCCTTCTTTCTTTTTATTTTTCAAAGAAAAAGAAAAGCAGTAAAGTCAAAGGAGATTCTACTCTCGGATGAGACTAAGCAGCTACCGATCGTTCCGACTTGCTTGACCTATTTTGATTAAGACCAAAAAACCCTATCTAAATCTAAAGTGGAGCCTAGTTTAAGCTGTCAAACAAATGATAGAATGGAAAAAAAAAGAATAACCACTAGTAGGGATATGGATGGAGTCTCGTTCAGTAAAGAGTTTTGTAGATTCGTAAAACAGGAGATTACCCTTTCAATTATTTAGATTAGTCAAGCGCGCTAGCTGCAATCAAACTAAAGCAAGAAAAGGGATGCGCGTTAGCCTTTGATTGCTTATTACTAATAAGATATATATTCATCAGGGTGGGCAGGTGCTTAACTTAGCCCTATACAAAAGGCCTTTCCTTTCAAATGACAACTGCCTCTTCCTGCTGCGAGGGCGTTGCACGAAACCAAACCGCCCCCCGCAAGTACCAGTTGCTTCGCTGGTGGGCCCACTTAAGTTAGGGGGGCATTGTCCCTCAGTTCTTACCAACCTCCTGTAATCGACATCTTACTAGCTAGAACTCAGTCGAAAATGCACCCGTAAAACATAGCACCCTCCGCTGTAAATTTCGTATTCATTCATGGCGCTCGGCCGGTGCTCCTTTCTCATTTCAAATCAGAACAACTCTGAACGTTAGGGAAGATAGGGGAAGACCACCTGAGCGAAGGGACTTTACTTATCCGAACCAAACGATAGCGGCTTAAAGAAAAGCCTAGATTAATGGCCTTGATCGGCGAGGAGGAGTATCTCAAAGTATGGGGCAAAGGATCAAGCGCTTTGACTTTGTCTCCCGGGATCCACCACAGGTTGGGTTTGAGAGCCGTGTGATGGGCGACTATCCAGCACGGTTCGGAGAGCACTTTGAGTCTGCGCTGGTGAATGGAAGCCTCCCGCAAGAAGGAAGTTCCCACGGCGGAGTCACCATTGACTCTATTTATTATTATGGTAAATCAGTGTATCAAGATGTCAATCTGAGATCTTATTTCGGTTCGATACGTCCACCTACGAGACTCACCTTTGGCTTTCGTCTCGGTAGGTGTATTATTCTACATTTTCCCAAAAGAACATTCATTCATTTCTTTCTTCCCCGTCGACCACGACGACTGAAACGACGCGATAAATCCAGACCCAGGAAGGCCCGGTGGTGGGCATTTGGGAAAGTCGGGCCGATCGGGTGTCTTCATTCAAAGGACGGTACAGAAGAAGAACGAAAGGAAGTGAGAGGCCGGGGGGCAGGGAAAAGAGTCGATTCGATCAGGCTCGACGATCGGGAGAACGAAAGAAGGATTTGGCCGAAAAAGAAGCAAGGCTATGCATACCATGACCGATCACCATCGATAAAGAAGAATATTTCTAAATCACTTCGGGTCAGCGGGGCCTTCAAGCATCCGAAATACGCCGGGGTTGTAAATGACATAGCGTTCCTGATAGAAAATGATGACTCCTTCAGAAAAACAAAATTATTCAAGTTCTTTTTCCCAAAGAAGTCCCGCTTCAACGGCCCGACGAGTCATCTACTTAAAAAGACCCTCCCTGCAGTGCGTCCTTCCTTTAATTATTTGGTCATGCAATACTTATTGAATACAAAGAACAAAATCCATTTCGACCCCGTCGTAGTTCTCAATCATTTCGTGGCACCGGGCGTAGCTGAACCATCTACGATGGGGAGAGCTAATGCACAGGAAAGAAGCTTAGATAAGAGAATACGTTCTCGCATCGCTTTTTTTGTAGAAAGCTCGACCAGCGAGAAAAAGTCTTTGGCCGAAGCCAAGTTGACCCACTTCATTCGCCAAGCAAATGATCTTCGCTTCGCGGGAACAACAAAAACCACCACCTCGCTCTTTCCTTTCTTCGGTGCTACCTTTTTTTTTCCAAGGGATGGGGTTGGGGTGTATAATAACCTTTTTTTTGAGGATGCCCGGGAACAACTCCTAGGTAAATCAAGGATAAAATGTTGGAACCTCATGAGTAAGGCTAAGGTAATGGAATTGATAGAGAAATTCATAGACCTAGGTAGGATAGGAGAATTGATAAAGGGAATAGAGATGATGATAGAGATCATACTGAGAAAGAGAAGAATTCCGTACGGGTACAACTCTTATTTGAACGAAGTGAAAAAAATGCGATCTTTGTTGTCTAATAGAACAAACACTAATACCTTAATTGAATCGGTCAAGATCAAATCTGTTTATCAAAGTGCTTCCCCGATTGCTCAAGACATCTCTTTTCAACCGAGGAAAAGATCATTTCGTTCCATTTTTAGTAAAATAGTGAAGGATATTCCATTAGTAATGACAAAGGGGGTGGAGGGGGTCCGTATATGTTGTTCAGGTCGATTAGAAGGTGCAGAAATAGCTAGAACTGAATGCGGAAAGTATGGAAAAACATCTCGTAATGTATTTAACCAGAAAATCGATTATGCTTCTGCGGAAGTATCTACTCGTTACGGAATCTTAGGTGTCAAAGTGTGGATTTCATATAGTAAAAAAAAAGGGGGGCGTGCTATATCCGAAACGTACGAAATATAGTAAATATCGTAAAGGCAGATGTAGTAGGCGTTGCAAACCGGACGGTACACAACTTGGTTTTGGAAGATATGGTACTAAAAGTTGTAGAGCTGGTCGTCTTTCATATCGAGCCATTGAAGCAGCGCGTCGGGCTATAGTCGGACACTTCCATCGTGCTATGAGCGGACAATTCCGAAGAAATGGTAAGATATGGGTAAGAGTTCTCGCGGATTACCCTATTACTGGGAAACCTACAGAAGTAAGAATGGGAAGAGGAAAAGGAAATCCTACGGGTTGGGTTGCTCGTGTGTCCACGGGACAATTCCTATTTGAAATGGATGGTGTGAGTTTGTCAAATGCTCGACAAGCCGCTACATTAGCGGCGCATAAACCATCTTCGTCAACCAAGTTTGTTCAGTGGTCGTAAACTTAATTAGTTAGTGAGGGCCGGGATTCAAAAGACTTAGGCGAAGTGTTTGTTCCTGAACGACGGAAGTGGAAAGACACTAAGGGAGAGGGATATACTCCTTTTGTAATCGCCGAAATTGTACGATCTTGTTCCAGGCGTACTACCCCAATACGTTACGGTTAAAATAAGGCGGCCCGATTTGGATTTATCAAGTAATATACGTAAGAATACATAAGAAAGAGAAGAGCTAAGATTCAGGTTCGTTCAGAATGGGAGAAAGGAAGAAAAGTATGTATGTATCTGGGGGTGGGGCTATGTATGTAGAAAGGGATCGGTCTCTATCCATCCGGATACTCACGTAGGCTACCAAGTAAGTAAATTCAGGTAGTGTCTAAATAACAATGAAGCAAGAGCAAGCCAACAAACTCAAAGATGAACAGTTAGTTGGCGAGCTAGCTGCATTTCTTGTGAGTCGACCCGCGTACGGGCAGGCAGCGGAGGTAAGATCGACGCAAGGGCTACATACGTACATCAGCCGCATCTTTATGGTGCTGTTAGCAGGTGGGAGCAGCATTCTTGTTCCTATAAAAAGGTCGAAGTTAGGATTTAGGGCTCGTGTCTTGTGTTGGCCACTCCCGGAAGAAAGCCGGGCTGCGCCTCGTCTGGCGCCTTAACCGGGGCTAGTATAGAAGAAGATCTATTAACATGCACGGCTCCCTATATATATATAACAAGTTGCCTCTTCGCTTAGTGCACTCGGAACAGAACAAAAAGTAAGATATTTGTGGAACATCTCTATAGCTTGGGTTGGTTTGGCCACCTCTCTTGGTTCCTTAGAAAGAAAGCTTCAAAGAGCACTATTGGCCGAAGCCTATATCCGTTGTTTGGGATTTCCCCTATGAGCCTGCCTTCATTGCATACAAAATAGAAATAACACTAAAAAGTATAGCCATCCGCTGGCCAACGCCAGTGCGCGGTATATCATCATAAAGTCAAGGAACTTTCTCAATTTCATTATTAGCCACAGGCGGAATGCCAAGATGCGAGACTTCTCATTCAGAGAGAATCCCAGCTATGAAACTTATCATCGAAATGAGATTGTAGGTTGATTTTGTATACGAGCTTTCTAGCTTCGCCTTCCACCTTATTAAGCTTTGGACTTCCACCTTCAGCCTCGCACCTAACCCGCGGGACTTTCGGTTGGGTACGGGACCGACCTTCTCTTTTCTTTGTAATGCCCGAAACAAAGGAGCGTGAGAACCGACCCACAATTACTAAATATGGTACTGGTCACTAACTTCTTACTTATCTTCATCTGCCTGTAACGAACCTCAATTTCAGTCTCAAAAAAAAGAATTTCCTGATTCATTCTATGATAGTACACCCGAAGGAAGAGGGAACACTTTTAGGCCTAGTAAGGTTGAAGTCCAATCCGTGTGAGTATGAGTGCCAGCCAACCCGCTTACAGGTCTGACAGAAAAAGCAATCCTAAGCACATCCGCTGTTGCTGTAGCTGATTAGCGTATACCCGCTGTTCCAGAATCTAGCTATGTCGCGTATCCACTCTTATTAGTTGATAGTTGATGCCGCTGATCCGCTGTCGCATATCAAAAGATACTGATAATAGAAGTCTTAGTCTTGTGATCCTTACATCCTTAAAGGAATTACTTATTATAGCTATAGCTTTAGTTAAAGAAAAATGCTTTCCAAAATCGAAATAGTATGGCTCAGCTTCATTCATCAACTACTAGGATTTAGCTACTTTGCTATGGTGACAGATTCATTCATGTAGGAATAGAGAGTACTATGTCTTAGAAGTAGACGTAATCAAGCAAATCGACTACTTCCTCGTCGGCGAATCTACAACATATGCCATACTTATAGACCTGGGACCTTTTAGGAGATTGGCTTTGCTCAACTAGCCATTGTATTAGTAGCAGTTCTGAAAGAACCTCGCTAGGTAGTAGCTCTTTAACTACATGAGTCTTTGTTATGCCATTGGCCTTACCCTTACAGGTTGTTCATGAATGGGAGTAGTAGGACCCTTTTGGAAGAGCTATTGGGTATGTCACACAGGTTAGTTACCTATAAGTCCTTCTTTTCCGGCTAGGAAGCATATGAGGATGCTGAAATTGTTACGACTAGTGCGAGTTGCTCGTCTCTTTGGTTAGTCCCGCGAAGTAGGGAGCAGGTCAGATGGATAAAGCATGGGCAACTCAGCTCGCTTTGTTCATCTTTTAGGGGTTTCCCCTCTCAGTCAAAGTAGTTTCGGTTGGTGAGCCTATGTCCTTTATTAAGGGAAGTTGACTTGTCCAATCTAAGCTAAGGCCCGTGAGCCTAATCAGTCAAGTCAACCATACCTAAGGATCGGTGAAAGACCCTCAACAGGGTGAACTTCGAATTAATATTTTGCTGTTGATGTCACATATCCGCTGTCAAATTAGCAATCTATCGTACAGATGGGGAATTCCTTAAGTCAAGGTAGTATGCCAGCCATGAAAAGGGGAAAGAATGTTCATCCTATAGCTACTACCAATGTGATTGAAAGCTTTAAAGAAGTGAACTTATGTGACCTTCAATTTAAAGGTTGCAGGTTTACTTGGAGCAAGAGAAGTGGGGGAATCAGAGTCATTACTTCGAAGTTAGACATAGAAAAAGTCTTAACCCTTGCTCAATTTACTAATTCCGAAGCTTAATTCTTACCTGCTGGAATTTCATACCATAGCCCAATGGTGCTCTTCAAGAATGATCCTAGCGTGAGGAAGCCATTGTTGTTCTACAACTTTTTGGCACTGAAGGGGATTCCAGACACTTTCTAAGATAGTCTGACGCGGTAGGTTGACCTTTTAGGGCTAAATAGGATTCCTTCTCAGCTTGGCTGTTGCGTCCGCTCAAGCCAGCAATGTCAACATCCAATGAGTTATTCTTCTTGACCCTTGGGATCCGGTCTGAAGGTTTGAGCTCCAACCTATCGCTCATACAGCTGCACCTCTTCTTTCTATGCTGCATGATAAGATTCTCTTCTCTCCACTCTCTGGTTCGACCGAAGGGGAATAGAATTAGCGCCATAAGCGAGACTGGGTAGAATGCCAGTAGCTCACAAGCGTAAAGGGCTCTTCCACAGAGAACAGAGACTCAGTGGCTAACTGGTTCAATCAAAGAATGTTTACTAAATCTCCAGCTTGAGCAAGGTACGGGGATGAGATTAGAACAGAGTCAAGCACCTTTGCCAATAACGAGTGCTCTTTTGATGTAAGGATGGTAAGTCAAAGTCAAGAAAATTGGCGGGATATGGGAATTGCAAATAGGTCTTGGAAACGGGTTGGGTGAGTGAGCGAGAGATGATCCGTGGTAGAATGCGAGCTTATTCCATCCGGGATCATGAGCGATCAAAGATGATTTGAAGGTTGGTAGGAGCTTATGCTAATTACGGTAGAGCGAGAACAAAAATCAGGTATTTAGCAGCATCATTACAGGTTGATCATAGCAAGGAGTCACTAGCCCCGGTCCTACTCACCCAGATTGCTGCCATCAGTCAATTGCCCTTTCCATGCTTTCACTACTTGGCTTGACGATAGAGAGCACACTTAAAGCACACCGATCTGTCATTTAGAATAACTCCTTCCTTGTACAGTCATTTGCATTTGCACCATTGATCTCCCACCACAAAAGCGGTCAACCGCGAAAAGAAAAAAGAGAAAGATGGAATGGTACTCGACCCAGCCCCTGATAGGACTTTGCCCGCTGCACCACCGGAAAGAGAAGATTGATAGGAAGAAGAGGTGCGGGCAATGAGGGTCCTACAATCAAGCTAGCAGTTCTACATGCTCAATACTTTTCAATCTCCCTTATCGTTTGTGGGTTACACTAAGGCTAAGCGAACGTTCTGATCCAGCTACCCAAGAATTCCTTATTCAAAATAAATGGGCATTCATCTGCCTTTTGCCTCTTCTCAATCTAGGTAAAGTACTAAACTCATAAAAAGTACCGAGGGGAGATCAGATCAATGAATTGCGTAAAGATTGATTCCACAACAGGAAAGAGCAGCGGGCAACTTTGAAGCTTGTTCCCACCGTGATTGTGCTGTCTTACTCGACGAAATGTGTTTAAGCAAAAGGGCTTATTCAGAGATATTGGGCAACAAAAAAGAGGATATCTGGTTCCATTTGGGAAAGAGTCGAGTCTTTCTTATACACTAGAGAAAGCGTGTTATAGAAAAAGAAGCGCGTATGCCGGGCGACCGGAAACTCTATTATTTAACAAATAAATTGAAGAAGATGGTTTACCAGCTTAATCAGTCTGCTTTGCCGATATTCGTCAATGAATTCCGCCGTTTGGGTTTGAATTTCTTAAATGAGAGGATTTCCCAAGTCTCTTTCTCAACTCTAAAGTAATACGCCCGAAGACCTCTTTCTTGGTGAGCTCCTCTAAAGCTAAGTCAACAAGACTAAGGCGACTAGCTCTCAAAGTGAGTTGTCTTCCCTGCCCGCCATGCCAGACGAACCTAGTCTCTTACACAATCAGGTAAAGTCAGGACTGGTCTAAGGCAGTTCTAACCCCTCGCCTGGTAATCTTTCGGAAAGGTTGCTTCCGTTTCCTCTTCTTCGAGTTGACTAAAGTGGTGCGCCTTCGCTCCATTCCAAAGTCAGAGGATCCGTCCTTTCGGAATCCTGTATCGAAGGAAGTCAGCCCTCGTCCATTATTATACTAGTAGCTCCATTTCATTTTGCTCGTTGGGTTCCAAACCTTCCTTCCTTGTCCTATGGATCCCATTTGTTGAAGTCAATAAGAGGGAAGGGCTACCGTCAGTGTGCTCCTAGCTCTTGCAGGTGGGTAGCTTCCCTCGTCTGATAAGGTAGCTCCGGTAGTTTCGAGAAGCTGCTGCTGGGCCTTGTATATGTCCAATAAGTGTCCCATTTCCGAGGTCACTATCACTAGAAAGAGTAGTCAGCGACATATGACTTTGTCGCATAATGAGCCGAAAAGCACATCCATTATGGCCATCTCGAACTCCACGCCTACTTCATCCCTTTCCATGATCTCGTGTCGCTAAAGTCTCGGATTCTACATGACTCAATGACGACTTCATCTACATCTCGATTCGCGATATCCCACCACTTCCACATACTTCAGTGGAGTGCTCACTCCCGGGATGTTGACGTGTAAAAACAAAGGCAGACTGATTCCCAAGAAAGCAACTGTGCTTCAACCTTGCACGCTTCACCCTTTCAAGCTTGCTTTTAGGAGTGATCTACGGACCTCTCCAACGATGGATGTGATTGTATCCTTCTATCGAATAAAAGATCAAGATCGCCGCCCTTGTATTCATTCAATTTTCCGTAGCTTCGGATGCCCCCGTAAGAGCAATCTCAAGCGGAAAAGACCAATATCTGAATAACCATTTCATTTTGCTCGTTGGGTTCAACCTTCCACAAAAGCATTAAAAAAAGTACCCAGGGAAGAATTCCTATGCGCCGAGCGTGATCCACTTTCCGTAACTGAAGGAGCTGTTCCAAGCAGAAAGAGATTTCTAAAGAAATAAGGCTTTGGGAGTAGTCGAATGGCTTTTCTTATGCATCAATGTTTTTCAGAACGCAGATAGTTCTGACATGAACGGACTTTCCGTAGCGAAGTTTTTTAAGCAGCAAGTCGTAAAGCGGTATTAGAATTAGAAAGATCGTATTTTTCTCTCAATCCACGAGGATTCCTAGAGCTTATATGGCTTTCGACAAATTTCTTAAGCTAGGATGAATCATCCCAGTAGAGATTGTTAAAAGCATGGATAAACCTTAGATTTGATTCAGTATTCCCCAATCACTTGACTTGAGCTGAGAGCAGAGCAAGCCCAATCGATCCGCGCAGGAGAATATCTCAGAAGCTTCAGAGAGAGATGCTGAAACCATTCAATGAGATGCATCCCCCGAGACCAGATAGATATGGAGTTGTCGCAGCTGCAGCTATCAGAAAGCAAGCGGCAAAGCCATCAAAGCGCACAGAGGAGAAGCAATATCGAAGATCTCTCTCTTCTTACATACGATGATAGAGAGTTTGAATAGAAGCCATCCCCTTCGCACACCCTATCTAGCCCAGTTCTGGCAGCTAGTTTCAGGAAAGAACGGGCATCTAATTGAAATGGATGAAATTTCCCAGTCTGTAGTTAGAACCTGAGATTATTGATTCGCTTAGGTTTCCCATTCGATTCGATCTATCCTGATGAGGAAAGAGAAGACGGAAGGTCTGATGCAAGGAGTGAACCAGATCAACCTGAGAGGGAGTCCCAGGAAAGGGTAGACGAAAGAAGGTCGGAGATACGGGGATGGAGTGTGAAGACATCAATCATCCCTTCTCTTTTTCTTTCTTTACGCAATTTCGTAATAGGGGTTCACCTCAGTCTTGACTTTCTAGTATTCAATTCCAGCGGCTCGAAACTCAATATTCGACCGATCGCTTAGATGAAGCAGAGATTGGAGAAAAAGTAAGCCAAAGTTCCTTATAGAAGGAATCAAAGATGGATGGCTCTCTTCCGAGCGAAGAGGAAGTCAAAGACGCATCCGCACCCTTTTTCACCTAAAGCTACAGTCTTCATCCAATGATGCCACTTGTTGCCGTTGATGGCCGTTGCAGCAGCACCGGTGCCGGTCATGCTTCAAAGTGGAACAAAAGGACTTGGTTTTACTCTAAAGAGGGGCTTGAGTTTTGGTTGACTTTTGAACGCCCTACTTTGCATCATCTCTCTTTACATGCTTTCCACGGGCGCTGCTACTATTCGATTTACGGGCACCGTCGGTGGCCTTAGAGTGCAAATTGGACTTTATTCAATAAAGTTCCGACAATTTCATTCTTCTCGCCACTCATTTGAAATTACCGGTTGAGCCCATGCCATCCCTGAGGTTATGGTGGGGAGTGGTCACAGAAGGGCCACGGGATTGTACGTGATTTTCAGGTGCAGATTCAGGGCCATACTTTTACTTTTCCAGCTTATGTTTTAGGGACTGACGTGGTTATCTCCGCCTCTTGCTTAGCTACCATGGGACCCCATGTAGCTGATTACAGCACGTCCACGGTTCAATTGGATCTTGGTAGCCAATTTCTCACTCTTAAGGGTACTCGCGACCCGCCGACTGTACAAGCTCAATTCCACCATTGAATTCGATTGCAACACACCGATGCCATCGCCAACTGCTTCATCTTTCAAGCCACTCTTTCTAATGATTCGTCTATGACATCATTCCAGCTACCATCCGATCTTCCTTTGGATCTTCTTTCTCCTTTCAAATCTTTTTTTGAGCCACCATAACGGCCTCTTGGTCATGAACATCGAAACTGCTCACCTTCTGCACATATCAATCTACTTTGCTTTCTGGGAGAGCCAATAGAGAACTCAACAAGGGTATCCACTTTTGACTCGACTCGTTGAAAGAGTCAAAGCTCCTGACTAGCTTTAGAGCACACGGCTATTGTACTTCGCTATCGGTCACCGCATTGAAAGCGATCTTTATACGTTAGGTAAGTTAGCGGCGTAATAAGCCGGCCTTTGAAGAAAGAAAGACCGTTCCATCTTGTTCGAAAGCGGTCCACTCCGGAAGTAGTGGTGGCAAATCTGACTTCAAAACTCTTTCTTGAAACGAAAGAATATGAAATGAAGAATGACAGGGCTAGGTAAAAGGTGCATTAGAGCAAGTCACTTATTATCCCCACCCACAGGAGGTAAGGAACTGGGACGGAATGCGAGCCAGAGGCAGTACATCCTTTCCGGTAAGCAGCACGTGTGGGTGTGCTTATTTGAGAGTAAGAAAGGAAGTAGGAGAAAGGTTCATGAGCGGGTGGCTAATAGATTCTCGACAAAATAAGTCCCTCAGTCCTCAAGTCAATCAATAGATGTGCGGATCTATTATTCTATACGAGAGATTGCCATATCGTAGCATTCATTCTCCGATATGAGACCTCTTGAGGCTCTTGTACCATTCCCCGCTCCCAAGTCACACGGGACTCCAGCCACTTGTTGTGGTCATTTATCTAATTTGTTTGGACCACGACCACTTGGAACACGGGCGCTAATGGGCATACCAGAAAGTAGGCTTAGAAGCTGCTTTCATACGACCAGGGCCGGGGAAGAGACCCTGACTTACTACATTTGCAGGTTGAGTTCCAGTCCCACCAGCTTGATAGCTATCTATTTCGAAACCGAACTGAAATGAACTGCCAGATCGACCAAGTGAGAAAACACTTAGAAAGCGCTTGTGCCCCTGAGGCTTGTAGCGACAAGGCACGCTGCTTTGAGCTAGGGATTTGTCAGGCTTGATCAGAAAGCCTTTCGACCTACTGGAACCTCAAAATGGGTAGCGCCCCTGATTGAGACTAGACCATTAATAGCCCTTAGGAAATCCCCTAATCCTTACTCGAAAAAGTATGAAATTGGTCGGTTAATCAAAAGTGAGTCCTAGCAGGCATAAACATTTAATCGCTATTGGCGGGTATTGCACACCGCCCATTTCTATACGGGCTTGGGTGGGGCACAAGGCAGCAAAAGAAGCGGCTCAGCCAGCTCTGTCAAAGAAGCATTCTATTCCGAAAAAGCTTAGGGCTAGGCTAAACCTCCCTCACATCTGATTCAATAGCAATGGTAATTCCTCCAACACCATCAACCGCGGATACGATAGATGATTCTATGCCATCTTTATTCCCTTCCTTGCTTTACCTTACCCTATTGCTACTGCTAGCATTAGCACTACCTCGACGTCCCATAGCTGATTCTCAAGAAGCAGATTCTCGAACAAGAGCAGGGGATTCTTTCGTCCGAACACCGGATAAGCATGAAGTTACCTTGCATTCGATTTTCCCTATGTCAGTTGCTTCTGTCTGTAACAAGGCATTCTTGCAGCAAGAGGGCATTCGAGAACAGTAAGAGCATATTCTTCTTCAATTGCGATCAATGGTAATGCTAAAGCTTCTTCTCTCTCTGCTCTTGCTAGCAATGACATTTGAGGAAAAAGGCTAGGCTCCTGACGAGACTAGACCGGGTACATTAGCAGGGAAAGCTACTCTTCACCTCCAATAGTAACTGCCGCACAAAGGCATTCTGTTGAAAGTGTTCAGTAATCGTCTGCTCATAGAAGTAGGATGAAATCGGGCTTGATGCCATCTTCTTCAGTCAGTCTTAGGGCAAGGAGTTCTTCCGCCCCTCCCACAGCGGTAATGCCGATAGCTCTGATTACCGGAATTGCTTTAGGGATTGGATTTTGATTCCTTTCTCTTCGAGGCGAGGCATATGACTCTTATCGATATGCCACTAGCTCAGGAAAGATAGACACGCACACCCCCTTTCATTGCCGTTACCAGCCTTTCTATCTTAGCCCGGCGCCGGGGAGAGACTGGGAGTGCTTTCGAGAACAAGAACACATGCACCGGGAATTCATCTGCAGAGCAGCTCCATTTCCTATCCTCTTTGTCCCAAATTCCTCTCCTTGCTCCCGAAAATCCACTCAGAGAATTAATATAATATAATCTAAGAATAGCTCCTCTGGTAGCCGGACTCTCATTCCAACTTTTTTCTGACCTTCCGGTTCTGAATCCGTAGGACACTTCTCTGTTCTCATGTATACCTACACGAGATCTCGAACTTGAAACGAAACATCACTCTCCTCTTTCTTTTACCTTTCTCTCTATCCTGGGGCCAAACTCACACTTTCTGGAGCTATAGCATACATTGAGCCAGCAGGGAGAGCCCTCTGGAATAGCAAAAGCCTTTGCCTCTATAACTGCCTCAATTCAAAGAAAAGAGAGAGATTTATTTCGCCCTTCTGGGTTGGGTTTGGCTGAGCCTTTACTTGTTAGACTTGTTAGAAAGAAGGACGAATCCGCCTTTTCAATTCAATAAAACACTTGATTTCGGACAGTAAAATAGAAAGACTCTTTGTTAGCTCTTCGTGCCTCCTTGACTTCTCAAACTGAACTAAGACTGAGACTGTCCAACTAGAGTATAGCCGGAAGGAGCTCTTTTTGTATTGAAAGTGTTTTCAAATAGCAATCCATCGCGTCGGTAATAAGACTGAGAGTCAACGAAGGATTCAAGCTCATTAAAGAAGGCAGTTCAGCTTGATAACTCGATAAGCTGTATTGTATTGACAGAACAAAACCACTCTTTCAAAGGTGGGATCGATCCCAACCTCTTTAACAGTCTATTCGTGGAAGTCAATTATCCAAAAAGTCTCCCCTAACATCCTGTCATCGTTTTCAGATACAAGGAAGTTGGGCTAGCTATTAGACCAACTATCTCACGCTCTCTCTCTCTCTCAAACCCAGCCAAAGGAGCACATCTAGTTGAAAGACTCTCATTCTTATTTCTATTTAGAATGGGAAGATCTTTCTGTTCGTAAAAGCTTAAGCTTAAGAACTTTATCCATAAGTAATGAGAGGAGACTTTGAGAAACCCCTCATGCCTTCTCTGGAGACAGAGATCTTACTGCTACCTCCGAGTCTGACAATCTAGTCTTCTAGGCTTTTAGCTTTTAAAAGACTCTTTCTATCTGATCCTTCGTGCGTTCTTTATCCTATGGAGATTCGATTTAGCTTGATTTTAGTTGCCGCCCTTGTCAAACTCAAACTCCTTTATGAGTTCGCGACCCATTTCCCTGCTTTCGGTACCCTACCGAGGACTGATCTTTTGGTCATCTGTGAAGCTTTTAGTGGCCCTCTTTCTCCCGTTGGGAGGACCGGTAAAAAAGAGTCCATTTTTTCCCACCCTCGAAGGCATTCTTCTTCCTATTCTCGATCATACAGCTCAGAAAGTCTCGAATTTCCATTTTCAGATGGTACACATATAGCTCCACTTTGGTCGGTACAGAGTGAAATTCACTACCAGCTTTCATACCAATCTCCCGTCTAACTTCAAAACTCTTTCACTATTCATACGCACCTGCATCCGCAGCTAATTCTTTCAAGTAGTTGCTGAGTTTCGTTTCCATATTTTATACGCATACGCACGAGGCTCGAGGTTGAGTTCTACACCGATCCCTTCACATTTGAATTAGTGGCTCTTTATCCCTTAGTAAGAAGGAAAAGTTTCGCCCTGAGGTTTTAGGTTTTTAAGAATAGCAATTCTTGGGGAAACTAATTCATTGATGGAGCCGAAGTCCTAGTTTCTTGATGATAGGAATAGCCGTTCTCTTCGTTCAATCCCTACTTCTCCCTAAGGGTCGCCTATCGGAGTTGCCTGTGTTAGGCATCAAAATTGCCTTCCGATCCCCTTTCGTAAAGCTTGGCTTTGGAGCGTATACCATATTGAATCTAAGCATGACTTTATGTTTGTGTTGTACCGCCTAGCTCTTTCTATTGATTACTACTCAAGTCAGGACTAGCGAACATCTCTTTTGAATCTCGGTCTTTCATTTAAGTGAGGAAAATTTGTACGAGAGATTTTGACCAACCTGGAAGTGATCAAAAGGTTTTCCAGCGGCCAACCATCGTCTGGATTCAAAAGAGAAAGATAGAAAGCAAGATAAATACACAAGTACAAATTGAAGAGACGCACGCACTGGTGGGATATTCTCGAAAAGGAGACACAAAAGAAAAGAGAGCTAAAGCAAAAGCCGAGGCTAGAATAGGGCTTGGAAAACTATCTGACCCTACTCATTCATCAGAACTAGTTCAGTCAGGAGAGAGCGGCGGGGACATATATCCCTTGTCAGGCTGAGCTACGTCCTTCATTTAGACTAACCTTGCCCGGGGATCTTTCACTCCTCTCACATGCCATCTTCCGTAAGGTGAAGGAAGCAAGAGCATACTCGCTTCCTTTGCTTCAACGTATAATCACCATGTCTGATTCGATTCATGAAAAGAGAGTGAGATCCGAGAGTGAAAGCAGTCACTTCCGGAGTTAGCTCTGCCAGGCGAAGGCCTTTAAAGAATAACGACTAGGCTCAAGGCGCATCGCTTTGTTTACTTTCAAAGTTAGCAGGCGATTTGATTATCGTATCAAAGAGTTACGGAATTTCTAGAGACTAGCTAGCCTTCCTTGGCTTGGGTGGATTGCTTTGAATAGAGATGCTTTCTCTGGTTCACTGAGGTAGTTAGACTAGCTGGAACGTAGCGAAGGTTCAGTTGCTCTTCCAGGGAAGAAGGACGCAAAAAGCCAAATGTTACAGGGGCTTGGGATGCCTCACCGTTCAGGAACAGGATGAGGCGGTAGCACTTGGCGTGAGTGCGCAATAAACCTACCCATTGGATAAGAAAAGTGGAGTGTACGCTTTCGGTTAAGTGAAGGGATAGACCGAAGCAGCTCACTAACGAAATTTAAGATCAGGGAATCTTACCCGGATGGATGTCATTGCCGCGAAGTGAGCTTTTATGGGACTTTCACAAAGCGGACTACTATCAGTAGTATATGCCTTCCCAGGGAAAAGCGGTATAACATCCTGATCTCAAAGGAGAGCCTTGCTTTTTCTGTGCTGAGTCTATAAGCTTTGAGGGGGTGCTCCTAAGGAGGGAAGTAGCCCCTACTTCTGCCTTTTAAACTGAGAAACTAGCTCCAGTCCCCCTTTCAGTTCAAGCCAGGCAGAATCAAATCTAGCTGCTTTGGAGGATTCCTGTAATATGCCTCTATAATCACCTTACAATATAGTCAATGTAAATAGACTTTTTGATTCCCTAATCTTTCTCCTGGTAGATTCGTATCAGTAGTGCCAGGCTAGGAGTGCTTATTATCCCCTGTATCCGTATAAGGAGAAGTCCCTGGCTCTATCGAACCGGGTTTTTCTGCTTTCTGCCTTCGATCCCGTGGAAGTTCCCAGCTATGCAATTGAAGAAAAAAGTGGAGCATATCCAAAGTCCTAAGCCGATGTAGTTGCATTGGTAAAATCTAATTCTCTTGCTTTCCATGTCGTATCAGGCGAGGCAAAAGGGGCCAAACGAGGGCTCCCTAGCAGGATTCTATACAAGGGAGGGCTAACGATACTAGGAAAGCCGGCAGAGTCAAGGGCTAGTATTCAAAGGTTATCTGACTCTTATTCTTATAGTTCCTTTTGAGTTGCCCTTGTTTGTTGTGTTGTCGGTCTAGACAAGGCGGTCCCTTGCAGCCCTTGGGAATGACCTTGGGGCTAGTGGAATACCCGCAGTTCCAGCAATAAAGGGATAGAGCTTTGGATAGCTAGAGGCAAAAGCAATATCTTCCAGAAAGCGCAGTTCTTTTTTCATAGCGGATTACCCTGTATTCGGATAATGACTATTTCCAGCTGCACTAGTGGCTTTCTTATTTCCTGTAGCGTATTCCCTGCCAGCAATTGATCTAGCCAAGTCAGTTGTTGGAGTGTTCAGATCTAGCTCCTGCGCTAATTCCACCAGTCGTCGTACCTGCTTTCATAGCAGTTCCTTTTACACCAGCCACCCATTTAGTTTCACTAGTTTCCGTTTTAGGGTAAGCGCTTGCTCTTGCAGTTACACTAGTAGGAATATACGTAGAAGTCTTTGTCCCGATAGCAGCATTCCCACTTGCAGCAGTCTTGGCAGCAGATAGTGCTCATAGGAGGATTCCTGTTCCGGAGATGTAGGATTCCCATTCTGAATAGTTCATGCAGTAAATCTTCTTTTTTCTCACATCGGGTCGCGAGCTACTGCTTAGAGAAAAGCAGGAACGAAAGAAAGCCTGTTAGAGATCTATTTCTAGTCTTTTTTTTGGGGGGGCTCCTCCCCCGTTTCATTCTTTCTGTCAGCGAGCTAATGACTTTTTCAGTTTTGGAAAGCCACTTTGAAAGGCAGGAGTCTTCATTTCAAGCGGCGGGATCCCTTTTTTCTAGGATGTACTAAGTCTTTCATGGCGGGCTAGTTACAAGGTAATCTTTATATAGGCCCAGTGCCCCTTTACCAGTGAGTAAGAAATTGAGAGTCTCAATCCTAGTGTAATACCCTTTTAGCTCTCTTGTGACTTCTTCGTCAGCCAGTGCTAGTTCCATACCAGCTAGTGGTAGTTCTGTTACATCTCGGCCAGCTACCTTCGATGCAGGGGAAAGGTCTCGAGTTTCAGTCCTTCTTTCTGCCATCCCCGCAGTTTTAGTTGCTCTTTCCTTTCGCCCAGTGGAAATTGGACTTTCTTTCGTTCCTCTCCTTACAGTCGAGTGGCTTTCAACTCCTCTCGAGATTTTTTTTCTTGATCTGGATAGTAAATCTCCGGGCTAATAGAGATATATCTATAGTAACAAGAAGATTGTAGAGCTAAGGCTAAGATTCCCCAGTGAGGATATGCTTTCGCTTTCTTTGCAGCACTCTCAATCAATATCAATAGGACTAGCAGGAATAGGAATGAAAGAAGAAAAAGCACCTACCTGTAGTAAGCATAACATTAGGGTACTCCTACTATAGAACCGGGATGGGAGGCCTTAAGTAAGACTGTTTGGTTAAAGATATTCTATTTATATTAGTTTATATTAGAAAAGCGCTTAGTAATAGGAGCAACTGGCTTACTTACACAAAGAATTCCAAAAATCTATGGAAAGAAAGTCGTACTTTCTCGTAAGACATGACAGAAGGCATGAAAGGCCCCTAGGGTCGGGGATTTTCTTATGAGAAGGATTCAAAACAATCTACTCGAATTCTCCTCTTTAGTCGTGGATTAAAAGATGCTGCAGGCTTTCCCAAGAGGTGAGGCACTGATACTGGAGTGGAGGGACTGGACTAGATGCTGCCTTTAGGACTTCAACCTCGCATGGTATGATGGATTGAATCAACATTTCCCTCTTTGTGATAGCTGAGAAGCGTTCTAAAGACTTTTAGACAAGGAGAGAGTTCCAACAAAGACGCGATCTTCTGCAACGTAAGCTAAGGTGGATGTTCCACCGGCACCGGGGTTCGAAGGTCACGATCATCGGAGCAATCAACGGGGTCTTTCCTTCAGTAACGGGAGAAATCCCTTATTCTAAGGTAATGTTTTGGGGCTTTCCATTTCAAACCTTCCGTAAAGTCTTTAGGGTGCAATAAAAGATCTTTCTTCATGTTCAGCTAGTCTGTTAGTGATAGGCAATCCAGTTAGATAGAAGTAAGTTCTCTTTATGTTGTAAGCCAGTAACTTTCTTTCATCAGTAGTCCTGGAAGTAGGACATCTTTTTTGATACAAGACTCTTTCTAGGAGGTGTGAACTAAAGGTCTTTCACGTCTTCAGGCCATAAAGTTGTTTAACGTACCGATATGTAAAGAGAGGATAGGATAGTTTTTTTGACTTTCTCTAGCTATTTAGTTACAGCTTTCACTCAGAACTCATAGGAAACCTCCCAACACTCCTAAGTCATAACTAAATAACTCCTAAAGCATTCGGGCTAAGGGCACAGGAAGTATATTTATATATATTGATTAAAAAGAGGAAGTGGTCCTTAGATTCATGTCTAAGTCAGGAAGCCCCTGCAATATCTTTTTTTGATGGGGGGCGGAGTGAAACGACTAGGCTCTCTAAAAGGTATCAAGATAGGGCAATTGGCGATCCCGGGGTTCCCCTTCGGGGGTTACAGACCGGATCCGAGGAGAAAGAAAGAAGGGAGTCTCCTCTCTTCTATAACTGATATTGCGATTCTTCTTGAACTGACCTTGAATGAGGGAACGATATTGATCCTCATTCATCTATATGTATATGTAGCTGCCTCTCTATCTATGATGCTATAGATCATCTTGATATAGCAGCGGAGAAATAATGCTGCCTTTCTGCTCTTTCTACCTTTGCTTCTCCTGCTTGGTCTCGCTCACGGATCTCAACCACGAGACTAAGAATCATGCTTACGAGGCTATCTCGATCTCTATTGTGCAGCCTGAAGTGCTTAGTCTGGTTATAAAGGAGGAAAAGATGTCTGAGAAGGATTAAGTGGTTGATAGTGAGCAATCGGCTAAGGGAGGATGACAATTCATTCTCGTTCCAGACAGGGTGTAGAATTCGAACAACACTCCTTTGACTTGCTATCTAAGAGACTAGCCTGGAGAGATAGGAAAGACGCTCTGCTCTAAAGGGATACTGAAAGGCAACTCGATGCCCGGATTGACAACTTGATGCCGCAAGATCGGTTGTTAAAAGACTAAAGCCCACCTTCAAGCTAAAAGTCTAGTCGTATTTATGACTTATTCTTCTTCCGCCATACCCAAGAGTCATTCACTCCCTAAAGAGATTTGAGAAGAGTCACTATTATAGGATTTAACGAAAATCGCTTTCTAGTAAGGAACTGCTCTATTTACAGGATGGGCGGGGGCATGGGTACGAAGTCAATCTAAAGAAGGGGATTTCGATGAAAGCCAGGTAGGGCCTTAGGGAGAGGTGCTTTGGCTTCAAAGTCAAAGGTAGGCAGTGGTACCGGGCAAGGATAGATGAATTAGATAGAGAAGTCGTGAAAAGTTCTCCGCGAGAAAGAAGGACGCGACTCAACCAAGGGTAGCTCTCTAACCTATCACCCTTTCCCTCAAACCTGAGAACAGGCATCTCAGAAGGAATTTTAACTTGCTTTCGGGCGATGCGATGCCCTTACTAAAGGACCGGATAAGCAGCTAGATCGATTCCTAACAGTCAGAGGATTTTCAAATCTTTCTTTGCTTAAAAGGGCGAGACTGCACCATCATCTCCATCCATTATGTAGGAAAAGAAAGGAAGTGGAAAGCCATCCAGTCGTCAGCCAGCCTGTACCGAGCCTGACTTTTTGTTTGGTAGGGGAAATTCTTCAATCGTCTTTTCTAATCCCAGTGACAGTTAACGTAGTCCTCCAATCAGTAGCGAGTTTTCAGTCTGTATCATTGTACGGGCAAGTCCCTTTTCCAGTTACAGGGTTTAATATACTATACTTCATGGAAAAAGGATAGCATAAAAGCTTCGCAAGAGACATGATATGTTTGAGAAGGGATAAGGTACGTAAGTCACTCGTACGAAGTATATCATATATAGTGTATGAGGTGCGTAGTCAGTCGCCAACATTCCAACTGTGCGAGAGGTACGAAGTAAGTCGAGTGAAAGGAGAGGGATCTGGCTTTGATAGGGCTGAAAGCTTTGTCAATCGGGTAGCAGAAAGACTACTGAGGTTGGTCCACAGGTACCTGCCATGGCTTTCACAGATCCCCCTTCATCAGGGGGTGACGTGGGAGCCTACCTGGCCTGGAAATCAGTATCTTCTATGCCTCAGGTGAACAGCCCTTAATCGCTTATATGCTTTTCGGACTTTAGGAGGGGTGGCCCAATCACTAATAGGTCTCTAAAGAGAGCCCCCTCATTCTGTATAGAGGAAATTGCTTCGGTGGATCCAGTTTCTTAAGTCATTGTGTCTGTCGATACCCACCTGCTCGGAGTGCGGGTAAGGGCTCACCTTCGCTTTTCTTATTATGCTACCTAACTATAGCGGTAGATAGGAGCCAATACGGGATCCTTTCCCTAGTCGCTTTGATATCTGATGGGTTTAGTTGGAATTTCCTTTTAGCCAATTGCAGCTCTAATCTAAGGCAAGCAAGAGGAGAGGTTCTAGGCCAAGTGAGTTCTCTAGCCAGGAGATGGTCATACCGATCCCCGCGGTAACAAGGTTGATCATGGAACGACTATTCCACTCTTTGATTCGCGTCCTATTCGGTGGCATATAACTTTCTAAAGTTATATAGAGGTTTGAGGGGCATCTATCTGTCAAAGGATTCTCCCTATCCTCACGTATAGGTTGACTAAGGATCAATTGCTATCGAGCTTGAGAATACCAATCTTCTGGTTCAGTCAGTTAAGAAGAAAATAATCGGTTTTTTGAAGTCATTTGTCCCTGGCATCTTATCTTCCGGTTGGAAGTGCAAGGCAGCAATCATCTGTAGCGGGCTAGCTCACTGAATCGATATCTGTGTATTTGTATAAATATAAGAGATGCTTTTTGCTTTGTCTTTTAAGCCGGATCTCAAATGTATTGGTAAGGATCTCTCCCCTGCCTCTTTGGAGGGCTGACAGTTGCTTGCTTGTCTAGCTCAGCCCCTACTGAGCTTTCCGGTAGGCATCCCTTTCTTATATTTGTCTCAATTCCCACTGACTTCTGTAAAAACTTATTCCCTTCCAACTCGGCCAGAGAATAAAAGGGCAGATGTTATGTCTTTCTATCCATCCTGATTGTTGGATAGAAATGGAAATCCGACTTTATGCGAGCAAGGTTCAAAACAATAGAATCCGTCCTTCTATAAATCGAGAAAAAACATTTATCCATGATTCATTACTACTACATAAAACACTACATTACATAAACAACCACATATGACTTTCCTAGAGAACTAGAAATAGGCCAACTACATTACTTATTTTCGAAACATAAAGAAGTCAAAGGGTAGGCCTTCAAAAGTAGAAAGAAGAGAAAGTCACTACTTTTTTGATCTAGTGGTTTTTCCGCTCACCGAGGTTGACAGCCTGCACAATGAGTTCTTGCTGCTCCTTCCGCAGCACTTGCAGCCTCCTCTCCAAATCCCTTATGTTCTCTCTGGCAGTGCCAATGCGTCTTTCTGCCTCTGCAGGATCTCTTGCTCTAACATTTCTCAAAAATTCTACGGCGCTCTTGAATTTCATTTTGCAGTTGCCCCATTTCGGCAGCAATTGCAGAAAGCCTGTTTGCAGCATCCATAGCTATACGTGCTATTACGAATTGGTTTGAATTTGATGAAGAAGACACTTATTGAGCCTCCATTTATAGAGTGGTAGAGGAATCCCGCCATGCGTCACCGAATTTGATGGCAGGCACACTTCTGGCTAGTTCTCCGCACTACTTTTCTGCAGTTGAAGACTATCATGCCTCTTTAATGAAAACCTGGCTGGCTCTGGCTACCTTGCGGAGCACACATAATATACCCGAATCACATTGTAACAAACTTTGTACAATACGTAGAAAAGATTCCATATTCTATGCCATCGTGACATCCATGTACTGAGTCGTCAAATGAGCCACGTTAAGAAAGCCCAAGCTTATACGCATTGGCCCACAGGGTGCCCCGGCCCGAATGAAAGACCCAAGCCTACATGAACCATCAAAGAAAGACATATCGATGGGGTTTTGCTTGTTGCCAGAATGAAAATGCGTCTATTTCTTTCAGACCAAGTAGGCTTAACTAAAGCCCAATGCCAAGCAAAGCCCTAAAATACAAGATGGGTTCCACTAACCCAACATGAGGTGGAGCCTTAACCCGACACAAGATGGGACCCTATTAGGATAGTGGGCTTAGAACAAGACCCATCGGTGGATAAGATCACATCTTCATAACAAACAAAAGGTGTACACCTTCGGCCTCACTCAAGGTAATGGGCCAAACCTAAGGAGTCCAAACAAATTCTATCTTATTGTATGACAAAACCACAGATTGGGCTTAATATGAAAGGCCCAGAAAAGATGGGTTGAATCCAGAAAGCCTTACCGCTCTTATTCCGCAGCCTTTAGCACATAGCAGTCGACGCAGAAGAGAGCAGCCCTACAAAATAGTAAAACTTCCTTCCTGCTTAAGGCACTAGCTTTGCCAAACCCTGGTACATGTATGTGGGCTTTCCGCTTCTTCGGCTTCTCATGTCAATCTTCCAATGTCTTGCCATTTTCTCTTATATAGATAGGCTATAGGCCTTGTCCTCTTCTATTCCTGCGGGAAGTCAGTGTGGGACTAATTTCATTTCATTCTTGTCTGCTAAGATAATGATTATTCCTCACAGCTTGCATTCGATGCTTCTGATTCAATAATTCCTTCTAACAGGGAATTCACTGAACTAGTCTCCCTTGAGTCTCCCCGTCGGGAATGGAGGCTTCTAAACCTTGCCTTTTCCATAACCTAAGTCGCACTACTGGGAATCTCCCTTGATACTCTGCCAGGCGTTGACCAGCTTGTGGCCCGGTGGTGAACCGGATCGAAGAATGTATGTATGAGAGGAATTTCTCTTCAAAATAGAAAGAGCACAGCACCCTAACTTCAACAGAACTCTTGGGGTAGGCTAGCTACTAGTTAGTAGTCGTCCTAAAAGAGAGATCTTTGTTTTGCTTTACTTTAGCAAGAGGCCTATTGTTCGCAGACACCTACTTCTATTAGCTGACATAAAAGACAAAGATTCTTCGTTCTTTCTGAGAAAGAGTTCGAGATCAGAGAGGGCAGACCGGCCACAACGTCTGGCATAGTAGGAAATGGTGTCCTTGGCTCACTCCTGCCAGCAGTAGTTCTTTCGTTGGGTCTGAGTCTTGTGCCTCAACTTTCTATTATAGTCGAGTGAGCTCGCTTACTCTGATCCTACTGCGTAGACGTCGTCTAATAGGCTACAGCACCAGATCATCATCAGCAAGAAAACGGCATAGCAGCTACTTACAGCAACAATCAAAGGACAAAGAACGAGAGGCGTACCGGCACTCACCTATAGCTCCAATCACTTACAACAGAAAGAGACAATACCAAGATCCCTCGGACCCATTTTCTGGAAAGGCCATGACTCTTACTAGAAAGAAAGGAAGTCAAATGGAGCTGAGCCTATGACCGACTAGCCTGTCAAAGCAAGCTGAAAAAGTCCTGTTTGAAGGCCTTAGGAACCTACTTTGGTACCAATGAAGCTTTCACTCTAGTAGCTTAGACCATAGTGGAGCCTCCTACTCCTTCCCTTAGAAGGGAAGTAAAAAGCCGGTGCTTTGGTTAACGGCTTCCGAAGTGACTAATCGTAGCCAACTTATTCAAGATGTATGCTTTCTCTTATTATATCTAATATGTATGTGATTGCTTTATATAGGAGATGAAAGAAGTCCACGAAAAAGTAGAGATGAGAGAAGCGAGCCTTTATAGTCAAGAGAGCAAAGGAGAGTCCGTTTTTTCGAGTGAGTGGCTTATGCTCCTTCGATTGACAATGGTTGGTCTGAGTTGCCATCCGATCCAAAGAAGGAAGCGAGCAGCCAGGATAGAAGAACCAAGGGATTCAAGCCAAGCGAGCAACCCGTGTGAATAGAACGAGCAAAGGAATAAGCATTCCCTTTACTTGGAAGACTCAATCTCAACGGATAAATAGAAATGCAAGATGCAATGATGCGATTCTATTCTAATGATATAGCTAATGAGAAAGCATGAAGTGAAGCTTATGACCGTGGTGCCAAAGAAGAAGGGAACTAAGACAAGATAAAAGCACAAGGAGCGGATTTAGCAATCTAGTTGTCATCAAGACAGAATGCCTCTTTGCAGGATTTTCCTTTTCAAAGTCAGCTTTTGACAATGGTAAAAAATAGAAATTAGAAGTAGAAGGCTATTTGACCTCACTTTTCAACCAAGCGGAGGCAAATCTCCTATTGTTCTTACAGAATAAGCTCTTCTTGTTCGCTTCGCATGAAGCAAAGCAGTACTTGCTGCGAATACCTTCTTCCTCTGCATAGGGGAATGCCACTTGATCAAATAAAGCAACTGACATAATTGATGCATCTCATGCCCTCTTTGAATGGCTTGTTCAAGAATGGATTGCTGTTCTTAGAAATTGGTGAATCCGGACAAATGCTATCGAGCTTGATAATACCCTACTTCTTGTTCAGTCAGTTAAGAAGAAAAGAATAGGTTTTTAGAGGAAGACAGAAGGAAGTTTCGAGAGCTTAGATCCTGAGAAAGAGATCGAAGCAGCGGACCTTAGAAGAAGACAGGAAAGGATGAGATGGCATCGAATGCACTCTTGTAAGGGATTGTGCCAGAAAAGGTATCCGTAGGACTAGCATTCGTAGTAGGAGAGGGAGTCCATCTTTCATTTCTAAGCATGGCATCAGTATCGGAGGAGGTTATGCCGTAGCTGTAGCAGTAGCTGTCACTGGTCTTTAAATGAAAGCAGGAAGATCCATAGTCAAATCGAATCGGATTGATGCTAAGGAATCCGCGTCCCTATCCCTTGAACTGTTGATGGGAATAGTGCCTCTCATGCCAAAGGAGGAAGCAAATGACATACTTCACATAGTAGCATGGGACTCGACGGAAGGATCAAAGCTACCAATTTGAGATTTCTTTGTAAAATAATCCTAGTTCAATAGGAACGGAACTGAAAACAGGTCTAGTACGCCAGCCGATCTTCTGCGGATTTCCCGATAACGCTGGATGAGGTCTTAGGGAGTTTAGTTCCTGCGATGACCAGTAGCCCTTCTCTTCTATTTATCGATTCAAGGTCCCGCCAAAGCTTAGGCAAAAGCCCAATAAAACAGAAAAGAAAAAGCAATGACTATACTTTGAGCCCAGCGAAAGTTTCAGTTTCAGGCAAACAAAAGGCATTTTAGGTTAGGAAACAGTCATTCATGTAATGTCCGCCTAGAAGTTCAAGATAAATTCATTCTTTGAAGGTAAGAATCTTCTTTCTTTTGCCCTCCCTCAAGTGGTATACCCAACCGACATGTGATATTGTATTTTAGAGATTGTCTCGGGGAAGAAAGGAACTGAGAGAACAGAAGAACTTGATCTTCAACAACCATATGCTATTTTCATATCTGCTTTTTACTTTGAGGGCTGGTTTCAGGAAATGAGAGCATTGACATTCAATCTGCTTTCTTACGAAATTTAGTTCTTAGGTCTCAAAGCCTGATTGATGCGTTGTTACATCCACTGACTAAAAGAACTACCCTTTTGTAAAGAAATTCCAGGTAAATTTGTTAAAATCTCTAGTGTAGTGGCTGGCTGCTTCCTCTACAACTACATCATAAGAAGAAGGCAAAAGGGGAAGGCGAACCCGAAATCCGACCTTTGATTCTTTGTTGAGCTTGCCTTGCCTATTTCCTTGCAAGCAAGTGATTTCATACCTTGTGTTCTACGCTTTAACTGGAACCAGTGCTTTTAGAGTGACTTTCCCAACCTAGGCTAGGAGAAGGCAGTAGGAAAGTGAAGGTTTCTGGCTAAGACATACGATCGATCAGGTTCAAACGACTTCTAAGAAATTCCGTTTGTTTTGTTGAATTTCATTACAGTAAGAAAGAATCTCGCTCTTGGTTAAGCGGATTAACGCTTTAGGTAGGAAGTAAGGGATTGAATTCTAGTCTATCTCAGGAGTTTGCTTGCAGGTTCTATTGAGATCTTAGTGCGCCCGGAGTCAACTCTTTCTATTTAGTGTGTTTGAGGAATCCCGACAAAGGACTTAACTCATTCAATGACGAGTGCTTGGACAGTCCGGAAGTTAGAAAGAGGTTGGCCGATAGGCTACAACATTACTAATTCCAAAACCCCTGTAATTCGATTCAAATGCCCTATCTGACTCAGATAAGTCAGTCTGAAATGCTACTAAAACCAATAGTGGGAGTTTCGCCCCTTTGAATCAAAAAATCGTCCAACCCAAATACCACAATGAATTGTAGCAGTTGAACTCCCCTCCGTTGTTGAATCCATTCCTACAGGAGATAACCGGGACTCAATCCTCAAATAAGCCTGATCCTCCACCTACTGAGGTTAAGGTATCTTCCGATTTCGCATGATCCGTAGATTAACCAGGGAAGATACTGAGAAATGCAGTCTATCTTGACTTCATCATGCCCCCTACTCCCCATTAAGAAGTTACCAAGCTCCTTTAATCAATTACGTAGACCAAATGGGATGAAATGCCATCTTCCTTCTCTACGAAGTAGAAGTTGAGCCGTTTTCACCTTCCGCATGAGGTTTTTAAAGGGCCAATATAACCTTTTCTCGCGATGTCGCGCATACCTGATTTCAACCTTTGCTTCTTATACCATGATGTAGGAATAGTAGAAAGCGCGGGCAGCAAGTCATCATCTTTATCTGAAGGATCAGCTGAGATAGCACGTAAGGCAACGGAGCTATAGCTATAAGGAGGAAGAAAGCAACTAATGTTGCGGAGAGAACTCATGAGTTGAGCTCAAGTCCCACCTATTCTATGCAAATTCCTCTATCTTCGTCAGTCTTACACTGAGGAAGTAGCAGAAGAAGATCCTTCTGTAGCCTCTGACTGCCTAATACCGGAGGCCTTGAAGGCTGAGCATCCCGAGCCTCTTGTTTATTGTTAGTTAGACGGGATAAAGAGAAGCTAGAAAGCTTAATCGATCTCCCCGATCGGAGAAGAAAATAACAACTCTATCTAAACACCCTTTAATTCAAGGCAATTTCCCCGGGGTCTTACTATATATTCATATCCCTGAGCAGCTATGGATCGGTAGGGCGTGTAAGAAAACTTCTAACTTTCATCTTCAGCAGTCAGTCTTCCCACTACGCATAGACGAGTCCCAGATGGGAAGATCCTTAGGAAGTCATAGCAGCGGAAGTCTAATCCTACTTCTTCTGTAGCCCGATAGGTAGCTTTACGCCCTCACTCAAACCTAAAAAGATAAGCAAAAGGTTCTGACTTTCTTTCCTCATATCGGTCGTATACACACTAAGATAGATCGAGTTTACTCTCTTTCCTAAAGCTAGCATCCTAAGTATGTTCCCCCGCTGAGCTAGAGTGAGTCAGAGTCAGATCAGACTGAATTCTACTAGAGAGATCGTGGTTTGAACCTCCCGCAGTTGGAAAGAAAAGTACAATGGCTTTTTTCTGCCTTTCTGCTGACGGAGTGAAGATTCATTGTTTTGTATCAGAAACGCTAGAAGTCTTCTAATTCCTCGCTCGGAACTGAACTCCGTCTTCGTTACGCTTTTCTCTGTCTGATAGACGACTTCCTCTTTGGCCTACCCGATCTGCAAAAGAAGGTCTTGTCGTAGGATGCTTGAGGGATACGTACTTACGCTCGTTCTCGTTCGTAATGCTCTAGCCGTAACTATTTCGAATGATTCTTCTGACTCCATTACGGCTTCTTACTTCAATCCTTACGTCTAACTCAATATCAAGACTGAAAGGAAGTCAATCCTATACTGATTAAGGCTTTCAATCAAGACTGAAAAGAATGAAATTGCTAAAGAAATTCCTTAGGATTTACTTTGTGACTTCCTAATAGACTTTACCTTATACCGCTTCAAGCTAACCTGACCTAGTAGCATTTCTTCCAATGCTTGAAACTACCAGATCCAAGGAAGAAGGGGAATGCACCAGAATAATCTCCTTATAATCCATACTTTCGAACTTCTTTACGGCCTTATCATTCTAAGGAAAGGATTGCAAGACCATGCGAATGCCTTTTTACGCCTTCTCAATCTTCAAGTCTTCTTTTGCACTAAAAGAGTCTTTAATGCACAAAAATCTCAATCTCTATTCCGGACGTCTAACTCTAAATCAAAGAAAGACACTTCGTAATTCGTAACAAACTCTGAAACTTCCGGAAACATCAATTCTTCCTTACTTGCTTATAATTCTTCAGACTTTATTGCAAGAGCAATTGAAAGAAGAATGAAATCTCAGTCTCGTCTATGAAAACTACTACAACAAGCACACTAAGTCCTCAAGCTATCAGTCTTAACTCTCTTCGAAAGGAAGTGCCCAATTCCATTGGGCACGAAGGAAAAATGATTCCCTGCTTTCTCCTAACTGACTTGACTTGTTCATCGGACTTTATGGCAACAGCCATATCACATATCAATAGTAATTCAATCTCATTCAGTACGGATGTATAACTCTTAATACTAAATAGAAGAAGTCATCGGAAACTTCTCAAGAACACTATGGCCTTTAGACCTGCTAGCCCGATTAACTGGCAGGCTCAAAGACACTAAATAGAAAGACTTGTTTTCTCTTCACTTGTCTTATGAGATTTCGCCTGATAATTGGCTGCATTGACTCCTTTTGTTTGGAGAAGAATGTATGAAAGAGCATGGACTCAGTCGGGTTCAGCACTAAAGAATGAAAAAAGTCTACAAAGGCTTGCCAATCCGTCCTAGACTTCCTACCATAGAATCTATGGAAATAGTAGGATAAGCCCGGAGAGAATTGGATTTATTCCTCAGAAGTTGAAACTTACCTTTCATGGTTTACTCTAACTGATCTTATTACGCACCTTGCGCTTCCCCGATCAGATGAAGCAGCAGGGGAAATCTCATAGGAAGAGATGAAAAGGGCATAGGCTCAGCTTTCAACGGCTTAACAATCTCCGGTGGGGAATCATAATAGAATACCAGGCTTTCCTACTCGATCTGTGGAAAGATGCGGATCTTTTTCCTCAAGCTATTACTAAAGAGAAATAGGAAGCTAATGGCATGCTTCTTCTTACTGTAGATATTTCGACTGAAGCATCTTCTTTCGTGACCTGAGACTATCCTTTATTCTAACCAAGGAATGATAGTCAGCCAAGGTAAAGTCGAAGATGAAACTGCTGCCTTTAATCAAGTCCAGGGTTATCCCCTGCTTCTAAATCTAAGGAGGCAGAAATGGGAATAACACACTAAGATCATCTCTAAATAACACTTCGCACCAATGGGAAGAAAGGACCTTGAAAAGCCCACTGATCTGTTAGAAGCTCAGAGAGTTTCTTATCTTCTTTACGACGTCTAACTCATACAAAGAAATCTGACTCCAGACTGCAAAGAGTCTAGAAAGCATGTAACTTTTTATATGCTATTTCACTCTCGACAAAGACTGAATTCGATCGACGCCTCGCACAAAAAGTCGACTACGCACCTTTCTACAGAAGGATCGAGTTAGATTCTACGGCATTGATTCTCTCCTTCTCCGTTTTGTTCTTGCAATGGTTTGTTAAGCCTCAGTTGGCAAGGGAAAGATTGAGTACATCGGATCTTGGGCACCAGTCAAAGAATCGATTATATGCCTTCTATTTCCATAAGACCGATGAGACTTACCAACTGCTCCTATGGGTCAGTTTATTTTAATATAGTAAGACTGTGGGCTAGCTTGGCCTCTGTAACGAATCTAGCTACTTTTCTCAGCTGGTAGCCCCTCTTCTAGGACTTACTACCAGCTCTGCGAGGATGCCCCCTTACCCTTACCCTTACATGTCATCTTCCCCTACCAATTTGAAATAGGTCTTTGTTCCGTTAGTGGGGACTCGGCCTTGATTCGATCTTCCCTTATTTCGAAACTCCTCAATCGGAAGCAAGCCTCCAAATAGTTTAGTATCAGTTTACCTTTACTGCTTTACTGACTTTCTGTACAAATTATCCCTCGTAACGTAACGATCGTAACGTAAGGCCCCAAACAGGTGTAAGAAAAGACTAGTTATAAGCATATAGCGAAGAATTAACACAATTGATCTGTCACACTGCGGTATTTTAATTTCTCGATGCTTTTCTTTTAATAGCGTAGTGCTTAATTCCTGGGATTGGCTTTAGACTAATTCCTGAAAATTGCCAATATTCAAAGAGCTGATACGATAGCAGCCTCTTCTGCAGCAGTTATTCCAACGGCAGCGGATACGTCGAAAAGACTTGCATCTCCTTCTGTAACAGCTGCTTCTAAGGAAATCCCTAATCCTTATTTCTTTTCGATCTTCTACCGCTCCGTGGGTACACTAAACAAAAAGAAAATCTCTGAAAAAACGGAAAATGCAAAATCTCTACAACTTTTCCGAGCCCAGACCCGACTGCTTTTCCTTCCAATAGCGGAGGATACATTCTGTATAGGCTAAGGGTACTACTAGATAAACTTACCGCCTAAAAAACGAAACGCTTTGACTTTTCATTTAAGGTGAACCTTCCAAGTTCGGAAGAGCTGACCCTAAGGGCTGCCACTAGGCAATCGGACCACTACATCGAATGAAATCAACTGCTTTCACGCTGCGCTTTGCTAGTTAGAGTTCGGAAAGCAAACTGAGCTGCTTGAGTTGAGTGCACTAGAGGCCGCAAGCTAATACTTTCTGCTGGTTTATATATTATCCAATCCAACGAAATCAACAAAGACGCTGTGTGTGCTTAGCGCACAGTTGGAGCGCTTTAGTTACGTGTTCTTCCTTTGCTGATTGAGCACGCCGCATAGAGCTGTTCTGGCTGAACTGCTTTGGCCGCTATGGCTAGTCCACTACTGAATGATTATGATACGCCATTTCGATAGATTGTTCTCTACCTTGACTGGCATTACACACCAGCAGAGATCGGGGAAGACGTTTCACAGCTGCTTGTGAGCTAGACTTGCCTGTCTGATTACCTTATGAGAGAATCAATGAGAGTAGCAGATAGGTAGGCGACAAGGAATCCAATTTCCCCAAGCTTTATGGGTACTCCAACGGATTGTTCTCCCTTTTCTTTGAAGCAGAAAGGCAAAGGGCTACCTTTTATCTTAAGAGAATCTTAAGATAAAAGATAAGTGATATCTCCCCAGCGTCACAGCTTCTAAGCGCTCTAAAGGACCCACAATTCTAACCAAGATCCATCCATCCAAAAGTAGTGACAACTGCAGATAATCTTCCTACAACAGGGCATTCCCTCTAAGCTTATTCTCAAACAGCAGATTCCATTTCATTCACCGAGCCTGGCACCATGCTTTCAAAAGAATGCTTTCCCTTTCCGGGTACGGGGCCTGGAACGAAGAGTTTCACTAGACCTGCTCCTCTATGTGACCTTAAAGCAAGGGCTTCTTAGGAGGAACTGTTGCGTGCACTAATCAAACAAAGTGTCCTAAAAGCACCTCTGTAGCCCCTTGAGCTACTCAATCAATCTTGATGATGATCAGGGATCAGGGGTTCGTCCCACTAAAGGGAGAGAAAGCGCCCTGCCTCTTCGGTCAGGTAATGTAATGCTGATAGGAGTTGGAGTAGGAAGATGACAAACAATTAGAATGTATTCTCGCGTGGGTTGCTTCCTTTCGTCTCGAGGGCCGGTTCAGTAATAGTGAAAATCCTTCTAACTGGCTAGTGCATTAAGGTGGCATGTCTTACTCCGGGCCAGCAGTGAACGAAGTATTAAAGTAGAGAGAGCTAGCCTTCCGTACTCAAAGGCCAAGCAAAACTCCAGCTAAACTAACATTTTGGAGATATCTAAAAAAGAAGCTCTTGTTTTTCTGGTGGCATGGACACCTTATTTCTAGTATTTCTTTCTTTGCTGGCACAGGTAGTAGAGGCATTATCCACTCCAGCAGTAGCAGATGTAGAATCAGAAAGGCGGGATTCCCGGTTGATTGGATGCTTTCGTTTCTTCCCCTCCTATCATTTAAGGGCACCTAGCTTACAATCACTAGTGAAAGAGTGCCAATTGACCCAACTAGCGAATCTGTTTACAACCATTCAATATTTTTCATTTCCGTGAATACCGTTCGAAAGCAGTCATTGTGAAAAGAGCAGTCATTTGTCGGCTTGATAGCACTAGTCTTGTCTTATCCACGAGCCTTTCATTAGCCGGTATCGAGGAATTTTTCCCCAGTTTGAAATGAATGGTGGCTTCATTATATACCTAGATCTGTCGATAACGCTCAATCAATATACATTCCTATCTGGGTCGAACCCCTATTCATTTTGATAGTTTCATGTTGGCATCCGAGAAAAGGAATCAAAAAGCCAATCGCTCTAGTCCGTCCTCATGTGCTCTTCCCCTTGGTTTTCCACTTCCCCTGCTCTCCTTCTAGGTAGCTTGAGCTGCCAGAGTTTGGGCCCTACCATGAGGTTGTACGACGATCCTTCCATTCTTTAGTCTGAAGAGATACTCCCTTCGGGCCCCGGTTTTGACATTCGCAGCAAAGAAGGCGTATTCCTTGATTCTATCAAGTAGTGCCATTTGAGAAAAATTCTAAATATTGTAGTGAGTTTTGCTGTTATCCAATTTTCCCGATTTTGAAGGACCCTATCGAAAAGTTTTTCCATTGGGTCGGTAGCGACAACGAAAAAGAAATGAGCGGGGAGCGGGAACTTATACGTTTCATCTGCAAATGCTTGTGACTCCAGGTTTTCCATCCAAAAATCATATTAGTTAGGCGAAAAGGCTTTCACACGAACTACTTCCGGGAACGAATGTTGTTCTATCGGTCACACCCGAGGGAAATTAATAGATAAAGGCTTCCATTGGGAGATGACACGTGTACTATCATGGTTGCCCATCTCTCTCCCCTTATGGCGCTATTGGGGCTTATGGGCGTACTATGGGTCATTCATGCCTATTATTTTGCTTGTACGAGATCTATTTCACTCCCAACCCTGACTAACCATAGTGAGACGAGGGCGGGTTTACATCACCTCTCGATTGAGCGTAGGACGGCAACCATATTGCATCTGATCCGTACTCTATCCCTGCATTAGGGAGAAACCTCAACTCATTGGCCAATAGGAAAGGGGTTTCAAAAAGTGAATGTACTTTTGTATTTGCCAACCTAGATTGGGAAAGAGAGAGTTTGAGTTGCTTTGGACAGGTAAGATCCCCGCCTTACTGGCTTTATACTCAAAATATAGGATTTCACCCGTTGAGTCGTTAAGAGAGAGATGCTTGGGAACTTACCCGACAACCGGGCTTTGTTTCCGAAGTCTGACCTTTAGACCAACCGATCTAGTTCCCGAGGTGAAGCAGCAGTGATCTTATATACGAGAATTCCCCCTTCCCGTAGCGGAAATTTAAACTTCAATAAAAGCATCAACACCCGGGAGTCATCAAGTTTGACAGGTTGAGAATTGCTATGATTCGGTTTTCTTAAAAAGATAGCAAGGAAGATCATACCTTCTTTGTTTTGTGGAAGGAGGAGAAAAAGAGTTTGCTATCGTATCGCTGTAGCGGGCTACTGCTTCATTGAATTGTCTTGCTTCATTAGATGCGGGTACCCCCCAATCCTAATAATGAGAGTCGCTGGCCTAAGGTCATAGAGTCCTACTCGATTGAATCCCGCGAGGACTTTACTTAAAGGGCACCCTAAAGGCCAATATTGAGTGTTTCCGGAAAGAGAGCTAACCCTACATACATTGAGCGGACTTCTTTCCTTGTTCCTTAATGCCTTTCTCTATGGTGGACGGAAAGACGCATGGCTGGCTTAAGCCGTCGCCTGCCAAAGAAACAACGGACGCTATTCGTGGACAGAGCAAGATAGAAGCATTCCATCTGCCTATGGCCCCACAGTAGCAGTAAAGGTTCCTCAGGATCATCGCAGGGAGGTCGGCTGTCACCGTTCTGAGAAATTCCAGAATCTTACTTTTGAGTGAAATGGCAGTTTGAATTCCAAGAAAGAACAATCGATCCGTCGATGATTTCCAACAGCCTAAGGATTTAATACAAATTTAAAGGAAAACCACCATCACGTATTGCCTTTTGAGGTGATACGGCAGAAGGACAAAATCTCCCATCTTTGCAACTGTCCAAGATTTCTTTGTTTCCGCGGTATGCATCAGAAAGGGAGAATCAAAAGGAATCCCGGTTCAATTCGTTTTTTTCGGGAATACCTGGTTCAAGGGAAAGAAAGGCTATTACAAATTTCCTTCTTATCTTAGCTAAGCCTTAGGCTAGGCCAATTAGCCGAAATTAGTGAAGAAGAAGCTTTTGCCACTGTCGGCATAACTGCTGTTGGTGGTAAGGGGAAGTTTAGTGGGGCATCGCCCGAAAGAAAGTAAGGGTCATGCCTATTTTGAGAAAGATTGAGATTCAACCGATAGCAGATAGATTAAAAGAGTGCAGTCGATGTGACACAATACAACGACAAGCGAATCTGCTCTAATCTCACGGGTAGGTACTTAACTGGAGAGAGGGATCTGCGCTACCGTTGGGAAACTCTATCTCAGCCTATGTGTTAAGGATAGAGTGATTTCAACCGATACGGATAACCGATTTCCTTTATTATCGGGAATCAGAGTCCGAAACCTCATTACGGATGGATTGAATGACGAAAGTTGTCTGCGAATTAAGTAAGAAATGCTCAGCGTTCGCCCTATTATATCATAACTGCTGGATCTTAGAAAATGCTTTATATTGTACCATTCAGTTGAAAGCCGATGCTTCTTATAACCTGGTATTGAGGTTGTGGAACTTTGCGCTTCAGCTCCGACCGTTCTTAGTGCTTCAAATCCGACTGTTAGTAGAAGGTGTCTAGCTTCTGTGACTCATATGATCAATACTGTAATTCTGTTTTAAATCGTTCATTGAAAGTCGAACACGACCCCCTGGGGTCGAGGTCGTTGGTGAGCGGCCGTTGCTACTTCTTCTTTGAATGAGAGTCCGCTCCTGCCCTTAAGGTCGGAGCTAGGACTTAGGCATCTTTCTATTATAGATGTATTACTTCTGTTTTCGCATCTGTACGTGTTCCAAGAAGTAAAGTGAAGGCATTCCCCGGTGGGAGTGATGTTCCGCTATTGCCTTCTGGACCTAGAACACATCAAGTAGAAAGACGAGAAGGCTGGAACTCATTGTCTGGGACAATACTCTTTTTAAGAGGCAATGACGGAACTAGTGTGATAGACAAAGGAACTACGGACTAATGTAAGAATACTACAAGCAGGAAGCTAATCAAGAATCAATGGATCCAAATCCAGTTCTTTATGATGCCAGTGAACGGGGGGGAGGCTCGGCACGAGATCGACTGTACAGCAATGTCTTGTTTCTGAGGCGATACGGTAGTGAGCGAGACTGCCCGAGGTCCATCTGTACTACTTGACCTGGACAAGCTGACCTTTCCTGGACCACCAGCTCGTCAGTCAAGGAGCATCTCCCACTTTCGGAACAAGGGGATAGGATATATATATAGAGGAGATCGAACTAAGTAGGAACACTTTACAACACCAAGACGATGCTTTGTTGGCGAAAGGCCATGGTCTTTCTTGTCCACTGAAGTGCTAAGCGCCTCGTTCCAGGGCATTCTACTCTATCTCCGAAAACCTCCTTTGACTTGCATGTGTTAAGCCGTTGTCTTGAACGCCACGCTTGGATAACTTGGCTTGTTAGCTAGTAGCCCGACCGCTTCTTGCTATGGGACCGGCGGGAGTGCCCGCATCTTGCTGTGAACTAGAATCTTCTACTCAAATACTCAATTCAATTGACATTCCCTCCGTGCTTCTCCCTCAATCCCCTAATGTGTCGTCCTCCATCAATGTGCTACAACTATTGAAGAATCTTTCATCTCTATCAAGGAGGCTGGAAGCGAAGCAGGCAATCTTAGTTCTACAAACGAGTTAATCAGTCTTCCCTTCGAAAGGGCGGATTTACACAAACAAAGACCTACTTCTAGGGCTGCAGCGGTAATTGCAAGAATAAAGGGGGCACCGCTTACTCAAGCACTAGTACCGTCTAAGCATCCCACAGCCCCCTTTGACCTTTCCAATTTCCCATAGCATAACATAAGGGCATAAGATCGAAGAAGAATAAGGGCTTTTCTCTTCTTTCCTGGATTCCTTCTCATCGAGAGATGCGGCATTAGTGGTGGAGATGCCCTAAGTAGACTGCTTTCTTACTCGTGCAAAGGTTTTTGGCAAGATGAATAGGAATTTGAGGAAAATGGGAGTGCATTGGGCTCTTTCATTAACTGATCAAAATATCAGCTAGTCTGCCATATTTTTTTCTTGATATAAAAAAGGCTCCATGTGCTCTGATTCATTATTTGGGATTCTGATCCAAGAGCACTACCAAAGTCTTTCAAGGGTAGGGTTATCTTGACGTAGGTCTGCTTCTGGCCTAGATCAACCTAAGTTCAATTCAGTCTCTATCGTTCTGATTACTAAATGAAATTATGAAACTTCATACACCTTCATAGGATGAAAAGAGATTTGTTGAGGTCCTTAGACTCATTATGCCTAGCGTTGAATAGACTGGATATTCACCTTATCAATATCTCAAATCCATGATAGGGTCTATTTGGCACCTAAATAGGCACCTCAATCGGACCGAAGCCAGGCTATTGTTCCCCTTGGGGTAAGGCATCGATTAAGATCATGATTGGATTGTATGAAACCTGAAAAACATTGGCGCGCGTGTAAACTGTAAACGAGGTGCTCTACCAACTGAGCTATAGCCCTTATTGCTTGTGATACATATTTTATCCTTTGTCAAGATAAATCAACATCATAAATGTTTGTTGAGTTATATTGCAACAATTAATATTGCTTAAGATTAGTATTGCTTATAAGCAATATGATATTTAGAATCTTGGGTGAGTACCGTTTGGTTCTTTTTGAGATGATAAATGACCTACTTAACTCAGCGGTTAGAGTATTGCTTTCATACGTCGAGAGTCATTGGTTCAAATCCAATAGTAGGTAGAACTTATTAGATACTGGAGTCGATGGTATCTAATAAGTTTTTGACCCACCCTTTTTAGATTTTCTTTCTTTTTATTGCTATTTCATTTTTTTTCAATTGGATTTTGCTTGATTGTATTTGTTCACTCGACAGAATCCAATCAATAAAACAGAACTTCTTTTGATTATGTGAACGTACCAACTAGTTATGTTATGAAATCAAACCGCATTGATAGCCTCTACCCGCGTCCTAGCTCTGCGGAGAGCTAGATTTTCCTCAATCCTTCCGCTTTTCTCAAATTAGCTTCCGCGATTTCAAGAGTTTGCCGGGCTTCTTGTGGATCAATGTCACTACCCTTCTCTGCATCATTTACTAAAAAAGTGATCTCATTATTGCCTATTCTAGCAACCATCAGGGCCATCGTTAACCATTGGTCGTTAAGGCGTATTTTCAAAATACCTATATCTACAGCTGTGGCAATAGGGGCGTGGTGGGGTAATACGCCAATTTTACCATTATTAGTGGATAATAAAATGGCTTTGACTTCAGAATCCCAAATTAGTACACAAAGATGTAAGGTTTCTCCATTTCTAAGTTCATAGCCTTTGCGGGAGCTTCTTAGATATTACCTACCTAATCCAAGGCCTGTTCAGGAAGACCATCTAATTCTCCGGAAAGGATCAATTGAAATCCTCTAATTGTTTCTGCTAGACCAATCCCTGGAGAACCGGTAAATACTTCTGCTACGAGAAATGATAAGAAAGGCTCAATTTTGCGCGCCCGCGCTACGGTTAATCTTCGGATAATTCGTCTAACCCAAGGATAGCTAGAATATCCTGATTGTAACGTTGTAAAGTTTGCTTAACTCTTTGCGCAGTTTCATAATGTTCCTCACCAACGATCCCAGGTTGAAGCATGGTTGATGTTGAATCTAAAGGATCTACTGCCGGATGGATACCTTTTGCAGCTAATCCTCTTGATAGTATAGTACGGTAGTAGCATCTAAATGTGCCAATGTCGTAGCAGGAGCGGGGTCGGTTAAATCGTCTGCAGGTACGTACATAAACTGCTTGAATAGAAGTTGGTGGAAGTAATTCTTTTTTGTAAAGATCGGTACCCAAGCCCACAGCGGAAGGCATTCTGCCCAACGAGACTTCTGATCCTGCTTTCTTATGTTTGCAAACTCCACCGAGCTATTTATGGCCTGTTTCAGGCCCCCGTGCCAGGTTACATCGGTTTTCTTCACAGCTCTTACAACTTCTCTGTAGCAACACTTCCATCTTTGTTCGCCCCTCTACTTCGGGCATTATTGTTCTTCTCTTTATGTCGATGACATAATCATTACTGGAAGCGATGTAGCTGGTATCCCCTCGCTTATTAATTCTCTGTCGCGATGTTTTGAGATGAAGATGGGTATGGAGGTCTCGCGTTCACCTGATCGCTTAGTTCTGACTCAAACCAAACTTTATATCTACTCCAGCGTGCCAACATGCTTACGGCCAAGCCCATTTCTACTCCAGTTTTGTCTGGCTCCAGGCTCGTTAACTTTAAAGAAGAAAGATCAGGTGCAGGAAGCATCCAATTCCATTTGGTGCGGTACGGTAGAATAGATCTCTTGTTAAGCTCTGAACTCTTGTCGACTACTCTGCGAATGCTTTCATTGAAAACGAATAAGAATAGCTTTTCCGAGGCCCACTAGTGAAAAGAGGAAAAACGACTTCTGATTCTCAGTTTCATAATATTATATATATAATTGATATTATCATGCTGGAAGAACATATATGATATATTATCAAAGAAGGTAAATCCAGGTGAACTTGATTCCGTGAACAAATCCATCTTCACTCACGGAAAGCACACTTTTCACTTTGCCTTCGAGTTCAAAGTGGAAAGTTCGATCCACGCACTCTGAGATTCATCAAAGATCGGCTTATCACTAATAACTCAATAATAGCTTTTGAGGCATTTCACACTCTTAACTCTAGCTCTGCAGGGAATAATCATGTGGCACTCAAATTGGATATGAGCAAAGCCTTTGATAGAGTGGAGTGGGCTTATCTGAGATCATTAATGGAGGTATTCTGAACACTCCCATCTACACCACCTTTCTGTGGACATCCTTCCATGCGATGTCCATACTCACCACAATAGAAGCAAATTAGATGATCATATTCCACCAGTTGTGAATAGCCCAGCAATAACGGAATTTTTTGGAAATTCAACACACACACGATTCCTCTAGAAACTTCCATGGTGGTATCATCCACCTTAACAGCACGCCCAACAAGGTTTCCCATTTGATCTTCAAAAAATGCAATCGGCACTTCCGGAAAATGAATCCAGACAAGAGTTGATGAATCCAAAGAAAATGGGGTCTCCATTTTGTAAGAGTTAAAGAATGACCAAGCCAGGGTCCATTATTCAATACATGAAGGTAATCACGTTTGGAGTAAGTGAGCAAATTCTCCAGATCAATAATCTCACAGTCCCACTCCAATTTACAAATGTCTCGAATACGTTGCTCCAAGGAGACACTGCGCCCAATGATGATAATACTCAAAGGTTTCCACAATTTCTTAAAGTCCACAGAACCATAAGAGCCTTGTCGCTAGGTTGCTCGTCTGAGGCATGCATGGCAATCTCCCCAACTGCAAACTCCTCGGCATCATCCTCCTCCTCATCTCCAGTATAGATGGGAGGTCTATGAGGTTTCTCCTTGAGTGTGTCCATGAATGACCTATTCTGCCAAAAGCCGGAAGTCTGATTTGTTTCAGGACTCCGAGCCCCATGGGGTTCGGCAGAGGAACCAGCCTGAAAAGTGTACTCCGGTATCTCCGCCGCTTGTATTTCTTAATACTGCGGTTGAGTTGATCCGTCTCTTCCACAGAAGCACCAGGTTCCGTTGAACGCCAAGAATGATAAGTTATCCCCCCCGTCTCCGACTTGATGACAGGCTAGGGCTTCACCAATCGCTACGGCCGTAGTTCAATTGATTTGGAGATTCTATACCATTGTCCTTTTTAGATTTGAGTTCATAATAACTGGCAGGTTTCATTAATGAAAAGAAACCATCTGCTAGCATTGTGGTTTGGAATCGATTCTTTATCAATGGCCCACCCTTTCTTTGAACCTTGTTAATGATCGAACTTAAAGATATGAACTGAGTGCCATTTGATGAGTAACTGAGAACAAGGGAGAGGGATATGGAAAGAATGAAGTAATGAAAGAGGAAGTCATTGCTAGTAGTAAGGACTTGTCACGATCCATTGGTTCATATAGAATCCATGTCCTAGGTGTATCAAAAAACATTCTTTTCGCTAAGCGTATATAATAAAATAGAGTGAAAGGGTCCACCCCGAAACCGAGCCAAGGGGGTACTAACTAACAGCTGAGTCCTCTCCGAACCGCAGGAGATAGTTGCCCATCATACGGCTCACCAACTTCACTTGCCTCTATGGGAGGCTTGCTCCAGGCAGGTTCGGATCACTTACAATACACGGCTCTACGATTAGAAGCGTTTTCAATATTCTTCTTTTCCTGTATTTGTTCAATGAGAAATGCGAGTCTGTTTTGTCCACTTTCTCCATCCCCCTCTATCAAAATGATCAAAAAGGAAGGCGAGCTTGCTTCTTATTCCCGTTCTCTTCCATCTCTGCCTCGCTCGTTGTCACCTATGTTGAAAAAAGGTTTGGAACCCAATTACTCTCAACATTTCGAGGCTCGACTCTCCCCCCTTCATAAGTCAAGCCCCATTAGCCTGGGTGAAGATGGGGATAAAGAGTAAGGATTGAAGGCCCCTTAGCTCTGCCAGGCACTGGACAGGGGTGACTCTGTAAATGTGTAGAGCCAAGTGTAGTGTGGTGTAGTAGTAGACACTTCTAGGCCCCTTCCCGTCTACTGGATTACTCCAGTGCTTCGGGTACTACGGACCCTCTGCCATCCATTGCAGCAGAGCCGTTTCATGAGCGGGGGGGCCTAAGCGCTGTTCTTTGAATCAAAGGTTGAATGATTTTTAGATATCAAAATAGAAATCGGATAGGATAGATGGATCTATCTTTCTATTCATATATATTACTAAGGATTTATATAGTGTTGTAGCGTAGCAAGGCCCCAAATCCTTGATTTGGCCAGGAAAGACTGCACTGCTTTGGGCTCAAAAGGGAATGAGCTCGGTTCCTCCACACTTATTTTTCTTCGTGCCCGTTCCCCGCTTCGCGCGCCATTGGCGCTTTGCTCTCCTCTTATTCTTTTGGATGGACTTCGCCGTTCTTTCCCAACTAAAATGGAAAGGGTTGTATCACATCGAGATGTCGATTCGTTTTCCGCCCCCAATGAGATGGGGAATTTTGAACCCTTTTCATCTTTCTGAATCGAAACCCGGCCCGGCTCGCGTCGTTCCAACAACCGGCGGGGAGCACCTCAGTATACGATCGCGCGCAGTAACTGGGAGTCCTATTAGACCTAAGGCCAACTTCAATTCACCAAACCAAGGTTCATCTCGTGTAGTGATTGTGGACTCGTACAAGGATATTGAGTAGACGGTTGATGTATCAGACCCTCCCTTTCGTAGCATGCATTCCCATCCGTGTCGCAACTGATTCGGTAAGCTACGTGTCCGGTGCACGGAGAACTGCCTTCGGTCTCCCAAACTGACTTACTCGTGGCAACCTTCCGGCCGCCCAACAACCTATAACGCTAGTCACTACTCCCACTGGGGCTAGAAAGTAAGCCCCACAACCCAAAGCGGCGAAGAACAAATAGAATTTGCTACAAAAGCCGGCTAACGGGGGTATTCCTGCGTATGAGAACATAGTAATGGAAAAGGTAATAGCCAAAATTGGATTCGTTTTGGCTAGAGCGCCCAAATCAGCTATATATTTGACACGGGTTTGCCGTAATGCTAAAACTATGGCGAATGCATCTATCGTCATTGATGCATAAATAAAGATACCTATTAGTAGTGATTGAATTCCTTCTATGGTTCCACATGATAAACCAGTACGAATATAACCTACATGTCCAATTGAACTATGAGCTAGAAGTCTTTTGACTTTCGTTTGGGCCATGGCGGCCAGTGCTCCTAAGATCATAGAAGCAATGCTGCAGAAAAAGAAGATTTGTTGCAATGTAGCTCCATAAGAACCATAAATAGAAAGACGTGAAATATTAGCAGAAATAGAGATTTTAGGCGCAATAGAAAGGAATGCTGTAACCGGGGTGGGTGAACCCTCATAGATATCAGGTGCCCACATATATAGAGTCAAAAGAGATATGGAGTCTGAAGGGGAGGGAGGTTTTCTTCGGGGCTCGAGAGATGGAATAGATAGGGCCCCACAAGTTTGAAATTCGCCGCTGGGGAATTCACACGAAAGGGAACGAGGAATTCTCAACGAAAAAAGTGCTCCCTGAACCGAACGTGAAAGTCGTTTTCCATCAGACGGCTGTTCCCGTAACTCTACTCTCAACTTGGATTATATATCCAAAAAGGTCCGCTCTCGGCCATTCCACACGCTGCCTAGTGGAGGCGTGGTTATCAGAAGTGGATTCTCTCTTTTGTAGTAGATGCCGAACCTGCTGTGCCCCATTGACTAAGAAGGGGGCGGGCGCAGCAGCTACATGGACCCCTTCCTTTCTGTTGTTGCCAGCGCTTTCCCGGGCCGAGCCGGTTTTATTAGAAAGCAAAGCCCGAAGGCTGCTATCCCAATAGGCCAGCGGGCGGAAGGAGGAGAGGGCCGGCAATCTCATACTACGGCGGTCAAAAAAGCGTGTTCCCTTCAGATAAGACGCACCGTAGGTTCTCGATGAAAAGAAAATCTCGATCTCCGAAAGCCTTTCCCTTCCCCTCCCCCCCTTCGTCGAGCTTTTCCTTTAATGGTTGGGGGAAGCATTCCCTTATCTGAACTTGGCGGGCATTCTTTTCAGCCTTAATCATAAATAGGGGGTGGCTTTGAACATAGGCTCAAACATGATTGGAAGTGAAGGCCTAGCTACGCCATGCGTTCAATACAAAATCTGGAAAGCAGCAGGGATGACAAAAAGAGGGCGCTTTCCTGTGTTGCACTGAAGGACCTAACTTCTTCTCTTATCCTCCCGCGCCCGTCTAAGCCCGGCCCGCGTTAGAGGGGAAGAAGATTAGCAAAGTGGGAAAAGACAGAGGGAGGGGGGCATCTTATTCTCTTCGCGAGAGGATCGGAAAAGCATTCGGAACGGGCACGAAGAAAAAGAAGTCTTTTTACTTATAGATATAGAATCAATGATAGATAGATAAGAAATAGATAAACGATATATATATAGATAGATTTCTCTAAAAAAAATGGAGAGATAAAGAGCAGACTCCCGCTGGTCCCCTATATCGAACACTCATTCCTATCTATTGATAGAATCGTCAAATACCGCGGACTTTTCTTTTTTATAGTAATTCCTCATATCCAAGGCAGCTTATCACAAGCACCCCACCCCATATAGTTCTAGTTGGGGGGGCTGTTCGCCTTTTGAATCAAACAAAAGTCTCATTTTCATTCTAAACGAAGAATTTAGTCAATAGGAGCCCTAATTCCCTCTTTCATCACTGAAATTCAAGGGCTTAGTCTTAGGGCTGAACGCACCTTTTGAAATAGGGCGAGCTGTTTGATAATTACTTCTTGGTAGGGCGACGAAAGGCTACTTCAATCGAGGCTGCTAAAGAAGGAAACTCGAGAGCAAAGGAAGCGTTCGCCGGTAACCAAAGCCTCACTCCTTTCTTTTTGATTATGTCGTGACGTTAACTGAATCCAATCCTGGAAACGAAACTCAGTTCGTTCCCTTTCTCGTCAAAGTAGGTAAAGTAGGCATACGAACCCCTTTGCCTAAGCCTATAACTATTGGAACAAAGCAAAGAAAGGGGCGGAATGGAGAAAGGAAAGGGACAAGGGCGGTCTTGCTTGGCGCGAAGGCTGCTGGTTCGGGGGTAGAGTACAGTACTAAAGGTCCTCGGACTTCCAGGCGGTTTTTCTTTTGGGCAGCTGTTCACCGTTGGATCTCGCCAATACAGCCCCCTATAGTTTTCGTTACCGAGATATCTTTTTTTTTCATTGTTCCCAGGGATTTTTTGGGTAATCTGCTCCCATGCTGCAAACAGTCCAATCTGAACTGAACCTTGTCGCTCTTCTTTCTTTCCTCGCGAGCTGGAAGCACACCAGCAGCGTGCGTTGCGTAATTCTACTGTGTTTTTTGCACTTGACTGGGTGGACAGTTGACCGGAAGAGAACTTTGATTCGCCCGGCCAGCAGGCGGGCGGCGTGCTTATCTTGTGTGACAACACTACAGAGCGAGTGGCTCTTCTAGGCGGGCAGCTGCTGTGTGACAACACTACAGAGAAAGCGGCGCTTTCGTGTAACATGCTATGGTCTCAACGCCCTTACGAGGTAGTGATGAGTTTCACGCGCTCTAAGCCCGGCCCGCGCGCGGTTAGGAAGATTGGCCGCAATCTTAATCTGAGCGGTACCCCCCACCCTACCCTACCACCTATAGGCGGCCGTCCGTCCTACAGCCGCCCGAAAAGGAACTGCAGTGATCTTGAATAGGGATCCTACAGCGATAAAGAGAATCCCCATAAAAATACCACTAGATCGAGCACCAGTGATTTCGTATCCGGTCAAAATCTTGGCTAATTGATCGAAGTGGGTAGCTCCAGTAGACCCATAGATCATGGAACAAATAGGGTGGGTAGGCCCAAGCACCACACTACACGTATAGACGCAAACCCCCCTCGTTACCGTACGTGCGACTCTCACCGCATACGGCTCGCACAAAGACTCCTAAATCCATCCCGATCTTCCACCTCTCTTCTCCAATCCTCGATCAAACTTGCGTTCCCCAGGCGCTATGAAATGGTTCCTTCGCCTATCGTATGTTATCGGCTTGGCTTCGTCCCGAACCAAGGAGGCATTCTGGCGACACATGCGTGTAGGAACGACTACATAAGCTAAAAGACTGCGACTACAAACGGAAGCTACTCCTTTTTGTTGGGATTGGATATAGATGGGGAATCTATAGATCGTAGTAGTTCGCCAACCTCTCTAACTAACATACGATACAATTTCACTTCACGGCACGGCCAAGATTCGCTCGGTTCCTACGGCTGACGAATGCCTATTTTCTCTTCTCTTCAGTCTACAACAAACAAGTGGGAGAGGCAGGATTCGAACCTACGTAGATAAACTTCAACAGATTTACAGTCTGTCGCTTTTGACCACTCGGCCACTCTCCCCTTCCCGGGCGGATCAATGGGTTCTAATTTGAAGAAGGGAAGCCCTGAATCAATCAATATGGATTGAATTGAAGGGAACTAAGATTATTAGCTTAGCTAGCGTTCCGGGAGAATCTAGTCATTTAGTCAGTTCATAACAATCTCTGTAAAGCAAGGGGTAAAGCTTCTGCGATAGCTTCCCCCTCATGTAGTCGTCGGCCTTCCCCAGCCCCCCCTTTGTCGCTTCTGGCGAAGCTGCGAACCTACAACAATAGCTTACGCTTACCAAGCCTAATCTACTAAAAAATAGGGTTACAGCAACAAGCTTTCCCCCCTCATTTGTTGTGGGTCGCGCCTCACCACAGGCACTGAATGAATGAAATGAGTGGAGATCCTCCTTCCCCCTTGCTAATTACCAACGTTGCCACTAGTGGCGAAAAGAAATTAGACCATCCCACCCAACCGTCAGAGTTCAGTCTACAAGAAGCTGGCAGAGCTTTTTAGCCATTGGGCCACATCCATCTATCCTACCTAAACAGTAACCCCTTTCTTTCTTTCTTCGAATGACGCTAGTGGAGACTCAATTCTTCCGGGCTAATTAAGATACTAGTCCAGTCTTCCTAAGAATTGAAGGATATACGAAAAAGAAAAACCAACAATCCCACTTTCCCACGTTAGTTTAGAAACAAAGGAGAATAGTTCAGAAAAGCGATAACTAGAAAATCTCCCCAAGTAGGATTTGAACCTACGACCAGTCAGTTAACAGCCGACCGCTCTACCACTGAGCTATTGAGGAACCTTAAGGATCTCGTTCTTTGGACTAACCTATGACCGAAAGAGTGACGAACTCTTTTTCACATACACCGGGAGAAAGGGTTACGATAGCAAGCCCCCCCGGCCGGAGAGCCTCCAGTAGGCGGCGATCAACCCATCCACTCTCGAGATGAATATTGAGAAATGGATCGCGCGAGTACGCATCCAGTCAGCGCATAGCGAATTAAAAAAGCGTTTATCCTGGATTCTCTTCCTCAATCAAAATGTCTATCAATTGTTCATTCGGTCAAAATATCCACGTCTTTCTACTAATTGATAGGAATCGGCAATCTTGTACACGTCCTCGATCATGGCAATCATCACTACTTTCTCCCGAGGGCATGGTATGGCTTTGTTCTTGGTCTTGTTTAATAGATGTCGAGTGCCACTTTTTCCCGTCCCAGAATCCCCATCTGTTCTAAGTGGGCGCGAGCCCTTAACGGCCTTATGTCAGGTTGGTTGTTTAAAAGACTGTCTCTTTACCCCTTGCATCTTCATCTTTTCGAAAGCCCAGACCCTCATTAGTCCTATTTCAGGTGCAAAGCCTCCTCAATAAAGACCTCCTTCTTTTCTTTCTCTCCCATTTCTCATTTTGTTGATTGAAAGAGAAAAAGCGCTATCCATGTTGTAAAGGGAGGGTTTGCTACAGTGATTCGGGCGGTTGGGGCCCCTTCAATAGTAGCGGGTCCTTGCCGCTGCATGAGTGATAGCTCACGCTCAAAACTCCTCCGACACGAGTCCTAGTCGTTGCGCTGCGGTCCCTTTCCCGGCTGCGCTTGCGCGATTTGCACTTCTGATTGGTTTCATCCATCATCCCCAACCCTAATGAATGGACTATGAAGGGGTCAGTAAAGCGGTTCGGGGTTTCGGTCGGTTCTCGTTTTCTTAGTCAGGGTAGGGTGGTCAACTTAGAGGGCGACCGCCTCCTCTTCAGACGTGTCCTCGGCAACCTGGCGGTTCTTCGGTCTCCGCTTTTGGGGGCCTTGGTCGCTGGGGTTTCCTTTTCCTCAACCAATTCGGTTGTGTCAGCCTGAGATTGGTCTAACATTTTGTTTGGCTGGACAAAGAAAGATTGAAGGTCAGATAGATTTGAGTTCAAGTGGCACATCGATCGACCATAGTAGTATTCTACCCTTACCGAATTCATTCTATTGAAGCGTAACGTAAAAAGCTCCTTCTCATCTTGTTGATAAGGTTGTCTGTGGATTTCTAACAAACCTACCCTAATACTATGCCATTTGATTGATTCAAGTTCCGCGCTGCTCACCACTCCTCGAGGCCAAGGACGGGGTCGAACCGTCATTCCAGGATTTGCAGTCCGATACATTTCCATTATGTTACCTAGCCAAACCCGCCACCTCATGTGCTAAAGGTTGTTCTTCCTTCTCCGCTCCCTCTTTCTCTACATATGCTTAGGCGGGTTAGCAGAGAAGAGACCTCTTTCTCCTTTGCTTTGCTCAATCTTCCTTTTCTTCTTTCAAGTAGCAAGCTACTCTACTACAGGTAGAGAGGCCAGATAGAAGGTTGCTCATCCAGCCCAGCGGATCCATTGTTTATGCGGCAGTGCCATGCAGCTGAAAAAGGGAAGCCCCCTTTTTCTTAGTAAGGTTGGGGAAAACTCCAAAACTAGGGCGTTAAGCAAAGCTTACCTTAGAAAAGTTTGAGAAACCCTGCTAGCGCGCAACGGCTTTGAAGCCGTTGTTGCTTGCAGGCTCGAAAATCTCTCTTTTCCTCCCTGTCTCAATTCTGATTGATTAGCTTCTTCCTTCGCGCAAGCGCCGTCAATTACATTTGTTGCATTTTGTGATCCTCCGCTTCAGTCTGCGTTTTTCGGATAGCCGGGACCTTTCCGATTTCAATGTCAGCTCCAGGTTTTGGGCGGCCCATCTGGTTAGTTCAGCGGAAGCCCCTGCGGTTGTTCGGCTGCGTACTCCTCGTCTGCCTATCTCACACTCCCAATTTAGATTTCATATTCCTTTCCTTTCTTTTCTTTCTATCCATAGGTCGGCTTAATGCAGATATAAATGGGGATATTGGTGCTCCTTGAGGTTTCCGGTGGGTTGTTCCTTTATCTGTCTTTTCCATCCAGCGCCCACACTGCGTCAGAAAATCTTCGTCTTCGATCTCTCTTCGCAACGCAATAAATCAGTCTAACAGTTCATCTGGCTTTGAAGTCATTGATCTCATATCTATAAGCAGGGACGTTCACTATTAAGCCTACGCCCGTCCATTCCTTTCAAGTTGTTCGACTGAACTCATTGGCTCCGCGTCGGTCGGAACCCGACCGAGACCCTTCTCTCATTGATTCCCTTCACCAAGTCATCGCCAGCAATCAGCTCTTATCCCTTTCAAAGGGCGAGTTCCTTTTTGCCCAAATTCGATTCTCATTGGAGTTGGAGAAAGACTCTCCCGCGGCAAGGTTTTACACATAAACTGCTTTCTTTATCTCGCTTGCCGTTAGTCCGTCTAGCGTCTTTTGGTTGGGGTTGGGGGTTAGACCGCTTGGGCTATTTTGTCTAGTATCGAAGGCAGTCAACGTGTCAGCCTCCCATTAGACTTGTAAATCCTTTGCTTCCCTCTACTTTATTTTACAGGGGCGGAGAATACCACTCTATCAATAACAAAGTAGCAATTCTGTTTCAAATGGTTTGAGCTTGGAAGCAACCTGCTATCTATCGATAGGCGAGAACAGACTGATATTGACTGCTTCGCCTATCTATTCTATTATGGCCGGCTTGAAGACATCAGAGGATCATCTCTATCAGGGTACGATCATAGCTTCATTCATTCGTTGGGGATAACCATTAGCATTGAGGTCAATCACCACACCACCTCTATCATACATACGACATTACACGAAGCGAGAGTGCATGGTCAACACACACCTAAAGCGCCTACGTTCCGCTTGCAGCCAATACAACCACAACAAAACTTGCACGAGATTCATAAACCGAAGCTACTGGTAGTCCCGAGGGGACGGCATCCTCCTATAAGAGTTAGCAGTACTTCACAAGCGAGTCATCGGTCCGCCTTTGCAAAAAAAAAGAAAGTCGCTTATTAACTCGCTAAGCCTTCAGAACAAAGGCGATTCTGTTCATGCTTCAGACGGATCTGGCTAATTCTATATACTTGTATCTAATTTTATTCTATTAGAAAGGCGTAAAGGCGAACCTGTAGGCCTGTTTAGCGCGTTTCCAAAGTCAACCTAACCGCTTACCTTTTGAAAGGCTACTAAAGGTGAAGAATGAGTCCGCTAAGGCCCACGGGATAAGGTTTGCAGATGCGATCATGACTCGAACCAGATCGAAAGATGAAGCTGTCGACGGGC